ATAATTTTGATTACAAGATGTGTAACAACATGACTAAGCTTATAATAACCCATCTAGTATAATAGCAAAAAATTTCATCAATTGACCCAATTAAACTAAAATAAAAAAAAAAAGCTTGAAAGATAGTTTTTATCTAAGAGATAACTTGAAACCAAATAACTTTTTTTATTCAAAAAATGATATGGAATTCATAAAAACAAATATATATATATTTGTTTTTTTTGAATTTATTAAAAATGAGGGTGAGAAGCCGTATGAAATGTAAATCTCACGTACGGTTTTGTAAAGAGACAACTAATTTTATTTTAGTGTCGACTTTTACACCACAACACCTAAAAAACCCAACTCTGCTCTACGTAAAGTTGCTAGAGTTAGATTAACCTCTGGCTTTGAAATTACAGCTTATATACCCGGAATTGGACATAGTTTACAAGAACATTCAGTAGTACTAGTAAGGGGAGGAAGAGTCAAAGACTTACCCGGAGTCAGGTATCATATTGTTCGAGGTACTTTAGATACTGCGGGAGTTCGGGAACGAAAACAGGGACGTTCCAAATATGGAGTAAAAAAGCCTAAATAAATAACTAATTTAAATTAAAAAAAGACTCAATCTAATGGTTAATCGAGAAACGGTAGCAATTAAAACAAGAAAAGCGGATCCAATTTATCGTAATCGCTTGGTTAACATGTTAGTTAACCGTATTTTAAAAAATGGTAAAAAATCATTGGCATATAAAATACTCTATCAATCAATGATAAATATCAAACATAAAACAGATAAAAATCCACTTTCTGTTTTAAGACAAGCAATACGAAAAGTTACTCCTAATATTAAAGTAAAAGCAAGACGAATAGGTGGTTCTACTTATCAAGTACCAGTAGAAATTAAGTCTTTTCAAGGAAAAGCACTGGCTATTCGATGGTTATTACAAGCATGCCACAAAAGATCAGGTAAAAGCACGGCTTCCAAACTTAGTTATGAAATAATGGATGCGGCAAGAAACAATGGTAATGCGGTTCGTAAGAAAGAAGAGACTCATCGAATGGCAGAAGCAAATAAAGCCTTTTCGCATTTCCGTTAATTACAAAAATAAAATAGGTACTACTTAACAGAACATAAAATAAATAAAACCAAATAAGATTTATAAAAAACCTTATTTGGTTTTATTTATTTGCAAAATTATCCCAAATAAGATTATGAAAGAATTAAGCAGTTTTTTAGCAGATTGGAATTTAATCTTACCCGAATTCAGTCTGATTTTTGGTATAATATTCTTTCTAGTGGTCGATTTATTATCAATTAAAAAGAAAAAATATTTGTTCTCTCATACTTCGTTAATAATATTAGCTCTAGCCATACTAATAATATCTATAGAGTGGAATGAAAATTTAATGCTGGCATTTGGTGGAACTTTACAAATAAATAATTTCAACAATATATTCAGATTATTTATCCTAATATGCTCATTTTTATGCATTCCATTATCACTAGAATATATTAAATATGCAAAACTACCTATAACAGAGTTTCTGGTTTTTTTATTTATAGCTACTTTAGGCAGTATGTTTTTATGTTCTGCAAATGACTTGCTCACTATTTTTATAGCTCTTGAATGTTTAAGTTTATCATCCTATCTTTTAGCAAGTTATACAAAAAGAGATATACGGTCAAATGAAGCTACTATGAAATATTTACTTATGGGCGGAGCAACTTCTTCTATATTGGTTTACGGATTCTCTCTATTATATGGTTTATCCGGAGGAAAAATTCAATTACAACAAATAGCAACTGGACTTTTGAATAATCAAATGTATGATTCTATAGCTCTTTTTTTAGCAACAATTTTTATCGTTGTAGGAATTGGATTCAAGCTCTCTCTGGTTCCTTTTCATCAATGGACTCCCGATGTTTATGAAGGAGTGTGACTCGTATTAAAAATTAATATATAAAAAAAAAGAAACAATTTCTGGCTATATAAAATTATGAGTATTAAAAATACTAATCTGATGCAATAAAAACTTTTACCAGAGATTATAAAAGATGTCTGTACTACATGGAGTTTAGTAATGTAAAGCAAAGAATTAAAATTGAAAAAAATTGACAAAAAAAAATGATCAAGGGTAGTTTCTATACGAAGATTAAATTAGTGGCACTTAATAAAAAAAAAATAACAAGAAAAAAAGAACAATCAGAATAGAAAATAGACTGTTCCAAAAAAGGATGCTCCATTATCTTTATTCCTTCAAAAGCTATAACTGCAAACAAACAGAGCACTGTCATCAAAAAGTCACCCTAAAACATTAGTCGAATAGCTATGAAAAACGAAGAAACTCAACTTTTGGTCCTAATCAAATAATAAATCATTTCTTTTTTGACATTCTAAAATAGGTATAATTTGTGAAAAATAAAAATTATTTGATGGGTTAAAGCTGAAAAGGATTTTTCGAAAAGTTACGTATGATTAGTAAAAAAAAAAGCTACCAATCAAATCTTATACAGACGCGAAAAAAGTTAGGTAGATTATTTTCGATCTCCCTGCTTAGGAGCCGTGTGAAACATTAATTTCATGCACGGTTTTGAAAGAGAGAAAGAAGTGAGTAATCCTTCTGAATTCGACTCTAACTCACCCACTCCAGTTGTTGCTTTTCTATCAGTAACTTCCAAAGTAGCTGGCTTGAATTTGGCTACACGAATTTTAACTATTACTTTAAACGATTCATCAAATGAATGGCGTATCTTATTAGGAATACTAGCAATTTCGAGTATGATTTTGGGAAATTTAATTGCTACGACCCAAAAAAGTATGAAACGTATGCTTGCATATTCCTCTATTAGTCAAATTGGATATATTATCATAGGCATTGTTGCTGGAGAAATAAATGATGGGCATGCAAGCATGATCATCTACATGTTTTTCTATATTTTTATGAATTTAGGAACTTTTGCATGTACAATTTTAGTCAGTTTGCGTACGGGAACTGATAATATCAGAGATTATACAGGATTATACAGAAAAGACCCACTTTTAGCTTTTTCTTTGATTTTATGTCTATTATCTTTAGGAGGGCTTCCGCCATTATCGGGTTTCTTTGGAAAACTGTATCTTTTTTGGGCTGGCTGGAAATCTGGTTTATATTTTTTAGTTTCAGTAGGAATTACTACTAGTATTCTTTCAATATATTATTATTTAAAAATAATTAGAGTACTTTTTGATAGACGAGTAACTACATATATTAAAGATTACAAGGGTTCCGCAGGTCTAACGGATTCAAAAGATTCAATTGAAATAACTATCATTATTTGTGTTTTAGGAGCTACTTTTTTGGGAATCTTTATAAATCCTTTTATTGAAATTATCCAAAAAATCCCATAATGGACATGAAATAACTTTTTATTTTTTAGCTTCTGAGACTAAAAACTAAACATCAACAGTTTATTTAATAAAAAAGCTATGAAATCTTTCATAGCTTTTTTATTAAATAAACTGTAAAAATAGAAAAAAAAATTAATAATTTAATAAAGTATATCTAAGGCTACAAAACGTGTTACCCCAGATCTCGCAATTTGAGTGGCAGTCAAAAAAGTTAATTCTATAATATAAATCTATATAAATTGAATACAAAGTACTTTTAAAAATCCAATCAAAGATCTAGAATAAATTTTCTTAACAATTGAAAGAAAATTAAACAATTGAAAGAAAATTACAAGCCTTGATGGTGAAATGGTAGACACGTAAGACTCAAAATCTTGTGCTATAAAGCATGGAGGTTCGAATCCTCTTCAAGGCAATATAAAAAAAATAATAAGAATAAAATTAGAAATTACAAGTAATTTCTAATTTTCACTAGGAATAACTAGGAATAAAGTAGAGTAAAAAAAGAAAAATAGAGAGTCTACTTTTATTTTAAATAACAATTATTTAAAATAAAAACACAGAATTTTTTCAATATCCTCCGGTAAAAGATATTTATTTTGTATCAATTTTTGTATAAGAACATTCAATAATTTACGGTTAGATAAAAAGAAGTTAAGTAAATACTGATAAATTTCAAATAAAATAGTATAATTTAAAGAAATTTTTGATGATGAATTATTAGCATCAATCCATCTTTGCTGATGATTTACAGAATTGAACATAAAGAAGCGATCTACAAACTCCTCTAGAAAAAGTATGTTAGAAACAACAGATGAATTAAATAAAAGGGGAGTTTGAAGACTAATTTTCATCATTTCATTTTCTCTTATAAGATAAGAATTTTGTTCAATAGAGACTTGTTCTTTTTCCAATTCCTTTTCCTTTTGTTCTAATTTATCTTCTTCGTCTGTATTTATATCTAAGTTTGTTATTGCATTCCGACTAAAACCTCGAGCAAGAAAAATATTTTTCAATTTTTTATTAGAACGTTTCCTCTCCTTTTCTCGTGCGACTCCGCGAATTACGTAAAATTGCCTTACTAACTCTTCCGTAATAAATAAATCATTTTGCGCAAATAAAATATTATTCTTTGGAAATAATAAACTTTCTGTATCCCATAAGAAACGTTTTCCTAGAAAAAAAAGTGGATGACTAGATGGACAATAATGAGTTTTATATTCTGTTGACAAATCAGAAACTCCAAGCTTTTCAAACTGATCTTTTAATAAAATATTGTTTAAATAATCATTTAAGGCTTGTATTTTCTTAGCTTCTACCTGATCCATAGATTTTCGTGAAGAAAGACAAACAAAAAACTTTGGCTTTTTTAAATTTCTCTTTTGACCCTCTTTAATTCTAGTAAAATCACTGTCTTGTTCCGGAAGTTGATCCTGATCTCGATAAAAATCAATAAGATTTGCTAAAAAATCATTTTCGGACAATGTTCTTATAGATTCATACATACTACTACGAATATGACTAATACGCCAAGTTCGGGGAGACCATACCCTACTAAGTGGAACTAATAGTTTGGAAGTATAATTTCCTCCCTTACTTCCAAAAAGAGTGGATTCGGCAAAATACCCAGTTTGCAACATATACAAAGTATCTTGTGACTCAAGAGATAAGCCTCGCTTACTGAATGGATTTTTAATTAATTCCAATTTTGTAAATTCTGATAAAAGACTTTCCAAAACAGCAAAAGATAAACTAAGATCATTTGTTACATTAGGATCTAAAGAAATAAAATCTTCCCGTTTATTATCCAACATAAACCAAGCATCTCGAGCTGCAACACCGGCTAAACATCCGGAAATATAAGCAAATAAAGTTAACTCTTTTATTACAGAGTCTGTAATGGAAGGCTCTAAATACCAAGTGGATAGGAAAGAAAATCTGCTCTTTAACAAGCGATTACCTGCGGCTAGAAAATCTAAATGAAATTTGTTTAGAAGGCTTTTTTGTATAATTGCTTTTCCTATTCGATAAGCAATCATTTCATAACTTGGATTTAATTGTGATTTATCATCAAGATACGTAACAACGAGAATTTGTTTTAATAAAGCTAATTTGATAGTATTCGTACAAACATTTCGTTGGTTTCGATAAATACTGATTGCTGAAGTTTCATTGGCTAGAACTGACAAATCACGTTTGTTATAACCCATAGTCCGATAACCGAATTCGTCAGAATATAACAAGAAATTTTTCAAAGACAACCCTTTAACTCGTAACAAAACGGGAAATTCTTTCTGACGTTGAACAACATTCACTGCACGTAAATAGATAACTTGCTGAAATCTTTCTGGAAGAAGAAGACTCGGATCAATTCTTGTAGGTGTATGTGTTGGTGCAATAACAATATTATTTTTAGTGGTAGATTTGGAACTTTTATCAGTAAGAATCTTAACTAATTCACAAAGTAAATATTTTGGATCACTCTCCAAACTATTAACAAAACGATTAACATTTAATTCATGAATATCCTGAATCCATATAATGCATGGAGAAAGTCTCCTTGCCAAACCAAAAATCATTTTTAAAATATTAACGGCTTTTTTAAGAATAATAATTGGAGTGGAGTTTTCATTATCAGGTTTAACATTTAATAATTCAGTCATAGATATCCGTATCAACGGAAATCCGGAATCTGCCGCTATAGCTTTTATCAAAAAGCTTCTTCCAGTTTCTATGGGTCCTACCATCAGAATTTTTCTAGAAGGAATGTCAGAAAATTGCAATGACGTATCCAATTCAAACGCTGAAACATTGAAATCAGAATTAGAGTCAAATTTTGTTGGGGCAAGAACGGTTGTTTGAAAAGCAGAAAATAATTCATTTCCAAGAGATTTTATTGAACTTTTGTTACTTTTTGGAAAATCTCTACGACAGCTATCGACAAAATACCTTAAATAACGAAAAGCTCCTTCATGAAGCCCATTAATATTTAATGGATTTGAATTATAATTGAAATAAAAACCATAACGTGAAATACTTTTATTTGTAAGCACAGCTTTAACGACTAGTATTTTATCTTGTCGAAAACTGTCAGAACCTTTTCGTACAAACATCCAATGATTTATGTCTCTTGCTCGGAACAAGTAGAAGGAAATATTATTACTAAAAGTAATAATATTTTTGATAGAAACTCTTACTAAATCTCGAGTTATCATTTCCTTTCTCATAGGAGATGATTCCATTAATTTATGAAGATACTTCAGACGCAAAGGGTCTATTAAATATTTGATGATTTGAAATCGTTTCCAGAGAACCATAAAATCGAAACCCATCAAAAATAATATATATTCGTGACTAATTGCATATAAAAGAATAAAAAAAATACCCAAAGATAAATAGATAACATAACTATTATCAATAAACGAAAGTCCGACCCATTTTTGATATTTCTCTTTTTTCACTTGACACACAGGTTCAACTAAAAGACCCTCGATTCCAATTAAAAAATGAATTACTTTATCAGTAGAATCAGCTACTTTTCTATATTTTTTTCTATATTTCAACGGTAAATAAAGTCTATTTAGCAAAAAATTCCATTGACTATTCAAGTATTCACAAAAATCACAATAAAGATATTCTAATTTATCAACGAAGTTCAAAACTATTTCAGGAATTGTTTCTAAAAGCAAGCTGTAAAAATATTCCCACCATTCAAAAGTAAAAAACCAAGACTTATATTTATAAAAAAAAGACCATTTGATAAAAACACGGTCTTGCCAAATAGACTTGTATTTATTTATTTTTTCCAGTAATTGTTTTAAGTTTATTGACGAAGAATTTTTTCTATGATAAAAACTAAGCAACGAAGACATAATATCGCCTTTATAAAAGAAAACCTTTTCTTCTTTTGGTTTGAATAATCCAAGTAGTTTTTCTTCAAAAACAGAATAATAATTAATTTTAAGACTTCTAGGTGTTTCGAAATGAACTAACTCAACAACTCTATCAAAAATATTTTTGAAAAGAAAAGAAAAATTTTTTAAATTCTTTTCATAAGTTGAATTAAAAATAAAATTTTTTTCATTATTATTAGTAACATCGAGCTGTTCATTAGTTAATGAATTTAAAGTAATCTCACTTGGAAAAATAACTGATTCGAGAAATGATGAGGACTCTGATATTTCAGAATCAAAATCATTTAAAGTTGATATTCCTCCATTGATTCGAGAACTAATCTGGAAGATTTGTTCAACATACGAATCCGTGAATGTGCTTACTTGAGTTATATTTTGTTTTAATAAAAAAAGTTCATAAAGTTTATTAAGAGTTCGATAATAAGTATCCGTAATTTTTTTTATATTTATTTTATTAACTAGTTGGGAAGTTATAGGCAAACTATTCCTTTTCTCAAAATAAAAAGATTTAATTTTTGGAAGAGTAAGAAAAGGATATCGTATATCATAAGTAACATCGATATAATTCAAAACATCCCCATAGATAGGATTATAATTTTGCAAATTATTATTTTTAACAAAAAATAATAATTTTTTGTCATAACCAAATTTTGGAACAGATAGATAATCGAACAACCTCCTTGTATCTGCTTCAAAAAAGTACTCGTTTGAAGGAAAACTAGTTTTTATTATTGTATTGGGTGTATAAGAATATTGATCTTTAATTCTGAAATACAAACCATCAGGCGAAGTATCAAAAATTCCCACAATATTAGATAGTGGTAATGCAAAATCAACGGAAAATAAAAAATCCATAGCGTCAATTGGATAAGTAAAAATACACTTATCGTACAATATAAAATATGATTTTATTATATCAATGACAAGATAACGCAAACTATATAAAATTGATAAAAGAAACTTACGTACTTGGCGCGGAAACAGGCTTGGATCTTGCATCCATTCATAATTCTTATAAAACCAACCCTGTTCTGTTAACCAATCGGAATAACTATCAAATGCCCATCTTATAGAAGTAAACGTAAATTGTATTACATTTTTGAACACTTCATCTTTAACTCTAAGCACAATATAATTTTTTTTGTCTGTTTGCAAATCTACATATAGACGAAAAAATGATTTATTATTTTCGAGGTTATCGGATATCAAGTCTAAAAAATGTGAATTATCACTTACCTCAGCAATGACAAACTCTAGGAAATCGTAAAATTCTGGATTAACAATCAAACAGAAAAACGGATAATAAATGAAATGTTCATACACAAAAAAAACCATGTCAAAATATTCTTTTATATCAATTATGCATAAATCTAAATATTCAATTATATATTTAGCAAAAATTAAAATAGACTTATCCATTAAAGAATCAGCTATTAGACTAGGCCAATTAGTAAAAGTGAATGGTTTTCTATTGAAGTTTTTGTTGAACTTAGTGTTGTTATTGTTGAATTTATAAAAAAAATAACAGATATTCTCGATACATAATATATTTAAAAATTTCCACAAAGAAGAAAGATATTTTAAAGTTGAGAAAACTAATTTATTTTTATTTTGTAAATAACTATATTTGGATCTGAGTGTGGATCTTAATTTTGATCTGACGGGTATTTTTATAAATCGTTCAACCTTATTGCATAAAACATTAATAGTACCTCTTAAACCTTTCAATCCGTTATGCCAACTAGTACGATATAATAACTCATATACATGAACTAGGTTACTATTTGTTGAATTAAGACGAATAAAATATTTATAACTTAGTTTACTTGGAAATATAGGCGTCATTGAACGTTTCAATTCCCAGAGGCGTCTTAGTCGGGCTGTAAAGAAAAAATCTTTACTCCATGCAAACCGATCAGGGTTAGTAAGAGCTAGATTAAGTTTCTTTATTTGGGTTAATACACTTTCAGAAATATATAAATAATCAGAGAATAAACTCATTAAAGTTGAATTTGGACTATTATAAATATATTTAATTGAGGACCAATTACTATTATGACTATTTAATAAAACAGAAGGGTCTAACGGGGAAGAAGAAACAAAACTTTTTTGTTTATAAATTTCAAAAAGTCGAATAAAATCTGAAAATTGAAAATTTTTAGAACAACCGAATTGTTGTTCTTTTGATCTGGATACTACAAACATCGATCTATTATAATAAGAAATTAAGGAATATTGATCTGTATTAAATAATCCCTTAACTATAAATTTATTTCTATCCAATTCAATATTAGAATAAAAATTACCCTTAATTGAATATTTTTTTAAGATTAATGATTTAAATGTATCTGACTCTATTATATGGAAATTCCAACAAACAATCTGTCTAGACCTTTTAATCCAATTTAATCTATAAATATCCTCTTCTGATAATTCATGAAATTCTTTTACTCCTAATAATTTTTCTTGCAAAAATCGATAAACGGAATCTTTTTTAGATTTACTGGATTTAATCTCGGATTTATTCGTGCCAAAAACTGCCTCTCGTTGATAAAATGGATTTTCTACAAATTCCTCTTGTTCGTCAGATCGATTTAGTATGTATTCTGAGAAGGAATATATAATATTGGAAAAAATATTTTGTATGGGATCGAAATCTCCATCATATTTTAAATAAAAGTCTTCAAATACAGTTTTTATCTCATAAAATTCAGATTTTATTATTTTTCTTATAGAATTTAAAATTTCTTGATCTCTCATCCATAGAGAATCATCATGAGAATAAAAATCCCATATGTAAAATTCAACATAGTTTTGAAAAAACTTCCAGTCTTTCTCTGAAAGATTAGTTATCCAATTTATTAAATTATCATAATAAATATGATTCTGATAATTTAAAATCCTTTTCTCATCACCAACATTACCCTGAAATAATGGTTGTTTTGTTGGAACGGTAATTCCAGTATCAAATAATATTTTTTTACAGAAGCTTAAAACAGTATCATAAAAATAAATTTCAAGTTGTTTTTGAGGAAAATTTATGTTATTATTAATTGATAAATAATAATTGAAATCGTTTTTCCAATAAACATACCTAGACTTTAAAATAAAAAAATTATAAAATTCGAAAAATAATGCTAGATCCCAATTATATTTGGTCCTCAATTCTCTACGAATTTGTTGTATTTCTTTTTTTGAAAAGTTTGATTTAGAAATAATATCATTTACAATAAACTTAATCCCTTTTTTTGAGATTCCTAAATCGTTTTTACTTATGTCCGTTTGTGAAATAAACGAAAAAGGATGCTTTTTTTCAGTAGAAAAAAAACCTCTATTAACAAAATCTCCTTTTTCTTTTATGTAAAACGTATTAACAATTTCTCTCAAATCTAGATTTTTATGTTTGACAAAATTTTTACTGCTTACGCATAAAACAAAAAAGAATACAGCAGCTATTATTGAATAGTCAAAAAAAACAACAGATTTAGATCGAATTTTAGATCGAGACAAGTCACGTATAATAAGTGAATTCAGAACTTGAAAATCTAATAATTTAGTAATAGACTCAAAATTAGAAAAAATTCCAATTAATAATCGTATAACACTGAAACCCTTCCACCAACTCACAAAAAAATGATGATTATTTATTTCTTCAATATGTAACACTCGATAGCCAGATTTAAAATCGGCTGGGAGTTTCGAATTTGTTGTTTTTTCTTGCATTAGTTGTTCTAAATCAGACAACTCCACATTTTGAATATCATCAAATTCGACATCATCTCGTGATTTTCTATCCATATATGAAAATCCTCTCTAAAAAGTTAATGATCTTTTAAAATTATCTATCTATTTTTTAATAGAATTTTATTTACTTATCAATTTATATATATTTTTTTAACAACTTCCAAATCAGAATACTCTTTACCTTATATATTTTTTTTTTACTAAAAAATTTCTATATTTAAACATATATAGAAAGTTAATAAGAATGATCTTCATATATATTATATATCATTTTCTTTTTTATTTTAGGTTGTTCATGTTCAACTAAAGTAAAATGTATCTTCAATATAGTATATATCATCAGCAGCTAATTTGACAAGTCTTTTTTTTAGGTTGTTCAACAAACCCACCCTTGAAAATAGAAAATTGAACATCTACTTTGTATTCTTGGTTCTACTTTGTATTCTTGGTTTTGTAAAGAATAGTTGTGAACTCCTAGAGATTACGTAATTGAATAGTATATATATCTATCTAATATATCTAATATTTTATGAAATTCTTATAGTAAGTGTATCATCAAATTAATTAGAAGAATCCCGTAGAATCCTTTAAATTAGATTAAATTTTGAATTTAAAGTCATTTGAATTAAGTAAAAAAAAATTCATAATAAACGTATTATAATAGGCGAACGACGGGAATTGAACCCGCGAATGATGGATCCACAAACCATTGCCTTAATCCACTTGGCTACGTCCGCCCTGTTTTAAAAGGGCTTTTTTTTTTTTCTCTTTTATTTAAACTTGATTATTTTTTTTTTTAGCAAAGGCCGAATCTTACTACATATTCGGCCTTTGCTGAAATTAAAAATCTATTGTATCAAAAGATTATCCATTTATAGAAGGAGCTTCAACAGAAGCTAAATCTAACGGGAAGTTGTGAGCATTACGTTCATGCATAACTTCCATACCTAGGTTAGCACGGTTGATAATGTCAGCCCAAGTATTAATTACACGACCCTGACTGTCAACAACAGATTGGTTGAAATTAAAACCATTCAGGTTGAATGCCATTGTACTGATACCTAGTGCAGTAAACCAGATACCTACAACAGGCCAAGCAGCTAGGAAGAAGTGTAAAGAACGAGAGTTATTGAAACTAGCATATTGGAAAATCAATCGACCAAAATAGCCATGAGCAGCTACGATATTGTAAGTTTCTTCTTCTTGACCAAACTTGTAACCTGCATTAGCAGATTCATTTTCGGTAGTTTCTCTGATCAAACTAGAAGTTACCAAGGAACCATGCATAGCACTGAATAGAGAGCCACCAAATACACCAGCTACACCTAGCATATGAAAGGGGTGCATAAGAATGTTGTGTTCAGCTTGGAAAACAATCATGAAGTTGAAAGTACCGGAAATACCAAGAGGCATCCCGTCAGAAAAGCTTCCTTGACCAATAGGATAGATCAAGAAAACTGCAGTAGCAGCTGCAACAGGAGCTGAATATGCAACAGCAATCCAAGGACGCATACCTAAACGGAAACTAAGTTCCCACTCGCGACCCATGTAGCAAGCTACACCAAGTAAAAAGTGAAGAACGATTAATTCGTAAGGACCACCATTGTACAGCCACTCATCAACAGAAGCTGCTTCCCAAATAGGATAAAAGTGAAGACCAATAGCAGCAGAAGTAGGAATAATAGCACCGGAAATAATGTTGTTTCCGTAAATAAGCGAACCAGAAACAGGTTCACGAATACCATCAATATCTACTGGAGGAGCTGCGATGAAGGCAATGATAAATACAGAGGTTGCCGTTAATAGGGTAGGGATCATCAAAACACCAAACCAACCTATGTAAAGACGGTTTTCAGTGCTGGTAATCCAATCGCAGAAACGACCCCATAAGCTTGCGCTTTCGCGTCTTTCTAAAATTGCGGTCATGATAATTTTGGTTTTTTTGGAGAATTTATGAAGTTCCCAAGCTTAGAATAGGCTTGTTACTTTTATTATAGCACAAGCCAAAACTTGTTGTCAACCTTACGACTAAAGAAAAAAAAAATCAAACTTTTTTTGTTTTTTGATACCAAAATTGAATTATTAAATTGAAGTTTAAAACTACTTGGAACTTTTATGAATTTTGTTCATATTGGGTTGCCCGGGGCTCGAACCCGGAACTTGTCGGATGAAAGTGGATTTTTTCTTTCCCTTATTTAGTTGGACGGACAAAATCTCTTCCCAAACCGTACTTGCTATTTTCATAGCACACGGCTTTCTCTGTGTATATTTAGAATAGAAACATATAGAAAGTAATCCTAGAATCCTTTTTTTCTTTTTTAAGAGTAGCTTTCTAGTACTATGTCGATTGATAAACTCATATATTGTCCCTAAAAGAAAACAAAAAGACTAACTTTAATTCAAACTTAGTTTTGATCAAGAAATCACTTTAGTAATATCTGAGGACCAAAATCGTTTTTTATCCATTGGATCCTTGGAATAAAATAAAGGAAAAGTTTTCTTTCTTCCCAAGGAGGATGACACATCAGAAACAATTTTTTTCCAAACAATTCGTGTCGTACTTTTATGTTTACGAGCTAATGTTTTTGCACAGGAAAATCGGAGTATATATTTAATTCTATATAAAATGTCTTTTTTTCGCAAACCCCCATAATAAAAATAAAAGCTTTTCCAAATTTTATTAAATTTCAATAAAATTTCTTCATCTGTAGATGTAGTCCAAGTCGATCTACTAATAGGATAACCTGAAATATCACAAAACCCCTCTTTTGTTAGAAATTCTATCGGAGATACAATTTGCATGTTCAATTGAATTTTTTTAATCAATGAATAAATTGTAGGTGATCTATCAAGTGAAATAGAGCGAACTGTTAGTAATTTGGATTCTCTACCAAATTTATAACCCAGAAAAAAAAAACTAGTTTTTTTAAATTGCTTTGTTGAGAACCTGAAAGGTTCAATCCATAAATGCGTATAATACTGCCACATATTCAATATATAATATATCCAGTTCGTATAATGAAAATAAAAGCCTTCTGAAACCATAATAAAACGATTTTTATATCGTAAAAAATGAATACAGTAGTTTTTGTTATAGATCCTTTTTTCTGATAAAAGAACCTGACTTTTTTTATTATTACTGATTTTCTCTAATAAATTAATGTGATCAAATAGATTGGATAGAATTAATTTATTTAAAAACCTAGTCAAAAGGGAAGTGAATAAAAATTCTAATTCAAAAATATAAAAGAAATTCCAAGAAAAAATGACGAATCTTTTTCTTTTACTAAAAGAATAAATCAATTTTTCATTTTTAGACCTTTCTTTATATTCATGTGCAATAAATCTTGTTAAATGTAAAAAAGAAGCATCTTTAATTTGTTGGCGAAGAATTCGAATAAAAGATTCTGGATGAATAAAAAGGGGTATTTTAAGATCTAGTATCTGATTTGCGTAAATCAATTTTTCTTCTGCGAACGAGCAAGTTGAAAAAATTGATTTATAACTTTTCCAGTTAACTATTTTTTTTGTTCGTTCTGATTGTATTAATAAAAAAGTTTCTAATACCATATTAAATGCTTTCAGTAGATAACAATCTAGTTTTGAGCAAATAGATTTATCAGAAACTGATGTATGAATAATTTTTTTTGAATAATTCAAATTACGTATTCTATTGATCAAACGTCTTATAACTAAAAAACTATATCTGTCATTTAGAACAGACTCTTTTGATAGATTCATTTTTGATTTATCAAAATAACTATCAGAAGTCGCTACATAAAAATCTTTCTGAAAAAGAAGTGGATACAAAAAACATTCTTGACGTGTTACCTTTTTTGAAATATTTTCAAAAATGAGTAATTTTTTGTCTGTTATTTTCATTGGAACAAGTTTTAATAAATCTAACTCTTCTTAATACACCGTGCAATCTTTTTTTTTTCGATAATTTACTGAATAAAAAAAAAGTTTATTTCGAAAATGATTGCTCTTCCAATCAACCAATAATTTTTTAGTTTTTGTGATTGGTAAACTGGTTATTTCGACACATTGTTTTAATTGAGTGTTTAGGATTCTTCTCAGGTATTCTATATAGAATCTCGTAATAGATTTATAAAAACCTCTCTTAAATCAGTTACTGATTAGCATTTAACAACCAACCATTGAAGAGATTACAGAATTTTTTTTTTTCTGAGGGGACGCTCGTTCCTCCGGTTTCGTTTACCTCTGATTCAAGCCTCACAAGCCTTATCCATTAACCCATCGACCTTTCTCATTACCCCAAAAAAAAAATTTAAATTGAATCAAATTTTTTTTTTTTCTATATACACATTAAATGTATATATTTTTTAGATTAAAAATGCGGCGAGAATTCGACATGCTTTTTTTATTCCTTTTTTTTGTATCTTTGGAAATTAGTCCTGATCGTATTAATTAACCCTTCTGAATGGGGTTAGATGACTTTTTTTTCATCCTAGTGTGTGAAATCACTCAGTCGCACTTAAAAGCCGAGTACTCTACCATTGAGTTAGCAACCCACTTGCTTTTTTATTGTTTTACAAAATTTTTAGTAATTGATAATGTTCGTAAAACAAACTTACACTTTATTATATGGAATAAGAAGAGTTATTGTCAATATGAAAATGTTTCAAATCCTATTTAGGTCTTTTTTTTTTTATTTTCTAAATAAAAAGATTTCGAAAAAAATAAAAAAAAAAAACAGCATTTTTTCCCTTGTATTACAAGTTTCCCCAAATACTTTAAATTTAGGGAAACTACTTTCTAATATTCTAGAAATATTATTTCTTACGATAATCTATTTTTGTAATTTTATAAAAAAATTCAAGATATTTTGAGTAATTTATTTTGGAAAGATAATTCTTTAAAGGAATAAAAAAAACCAAATAGAAATACAAAAAAATGAAAAAACCCGGATAATACAAAAACATTTGCAATGAGTTAAAAAAGGATATCATTTATTTCACCCTACAAAATTAAATTTACTTTGGTCATTTGTTCTATTTATTATTATTAATAATTTTTGTGAAATCTTGATAAAAAAAATTTCCAAACTTTCTTTTTTTTTGCTAAAAATAAAAAAACAATATACATATATTGTTTCTTATATAAATTATAAAAATGAATATTTTCGATGTCTACTTTTTCTATTTTAGAATAATACAAATCATAAATAGTTTTTCAGTAAAAAAGGCGATAGATTCCAAAAATTATCTAAATGATCCATAAAAACTAAATACAAAAAAAACTTTAAAATTTTTTTTTTTCATGCAAATAAAGAAAAATTAGACATATGAACCCAAAGTTTGACTCACTTACTCTTTTTCGTTTTAGAACCCCTTATATTCACAACTTTTTTTTTGACTTGAATCAACTAGAAAATAGAATTGAAATTACGCATATATACTATATATGTAAAAAAAATAGACAAAGAACCAAGACAATAGAATGAAAAAATTTATTTGTTTTATTTTAATTATGATTACTGCTCGAAGTGCGTTTTAAATCAAATTATTCGTAAATGATTTTTTCGCTGCATACATAATATCAACCGTAATCGTTCTTACATTTTTTTGTCTTGCAAATTTTTCAGTATTTATTTTAATTTTATCCCTTACAAAACCAGGAATTTTTTGTAATTCAATCTGACTCTCAACAGTCCAATAAAATTTGGTCTTTTTATATAATAATTTAGTTAAAACTTTTTTGTTCTCATGACCACCAAAAACATCTAGAAGATGATCTTCCATACCTAATGTGAATGAATTATAAACTAAATCCGCTATTTGATTAGTTCCTTCAAAGCCTAAGAAAGGACGATATCCTAATGGAAAATTCTGGATATGAACTGGTGATGAAATAACCCCACAAGGGATTCCGAGGCGCTTACCAATATGACGTTCCATCTGGGTACCAAAAATAGCTGATGGCTCAAGCCGAGAAATTGTGTTTGCTACTTCAGCATGATCTTCCGTGATAATAATTTCATCACAAAAGTCTTGAACTTGTTCTTTGAACCAATTGCTATCATGTTTGCAAAAAGTACCTGCACAACTAACATGAATTCCCATTTCTCGGACCATTATTTTAGTTATCGAAGCAGCATGAGTTGCATCACCAAAAACCACTGCTTTTTTACCTGTTAAATTTTGCCAATCAGCAGATTGAGAAAACCAAGCAGCATGGGAAACAAATTTCGTTTGATAATCTATATAAGATTCAAAATCAAATGTTTTTTTCAAAAAGAATGGCGCTAGCTTATTAACATTTTTTTGTACTTGTCGAATGAAATCTGCTGTATCAATTATACCCATCGGTGTTGTTAATATATAAGGCATACCAAAATCTTTCTGTAGAAATGAGGCAGTCATTAAACCCACTTCACGGTAGGGAACTATATTGAACCAAGCTTGTGGTAAGTTTATAAGATTTTTAACAGAAGCTCCTTCAGGAATTATTTCATTAATTTTAATACCCAAATCTTCTAATAATCGTTTTAATTCACGAGAGTCGTGTTGATTGTGAAATCCTAATGTAAATATACCTATTATATTAACCGATGGTACAGTTGTCACAGATTGATTTTTTAAAAATCCTTGTTCACGTGCTTTGAGCAAGTAATACCGAACGATTTGTTCCAAAGTTCGATCGGCTGCTTGAAACTCATTAACTCGATAATGATTAACATCTGCGAGAATTACATCTGACCGAGCAGATAACGAAGCTCGATTTACAAAATTTTTCAGATCCTCCTGCAATATACTAGAAGTACACGTGGGTGTTAAAACAATAAGATCAGGTCTTTGCTCTTTATCTTTTCTGAGAATATTTTTAAAAACTTTTTCCTTCGATCCACGAGCAAGTACATAACGATCTATAATACTAGCGGTAACTGGAGTAAAATCCCGTTCCCTTTCTAACATAGAACGCATAACATTGAAATAATCATCTCCGAGGGGAGCATGCATTATAGCATGAACATTCTTAAAAGAACTAGCTACTCGCAATATACCAACATGAGCTGGACCGGTATACATCCAATAAACTAACTTCATATTAATTACTTTTTGATCCCTTTCTATTTTTTTTTTATAAGAACAAATTTTTTTTTTTTTCTATGTGGATGTAGTCAAAGCAGCCCTTTGAAATCAAAATTTATTTTATATCGTATTACGTTTTATTCTTTTTTAACAAGAAATTCAATAAACTTAGTTCTAATTTTTACTTTAAGTCTTTTTTTTATTTCGTTAAAAACGACAGATTATCTATACTCCTCTGGGACGGAAGGATTCGAACCTCCGAATAATAGGACCAAAACCCATTGCCTTACCACTTGGCCACGCCCCAAAAAAATTTGAATAGTAGCTTTCATTTAGCTATATTCTATATTATAATTCTATTTTTATAGAAATTTTTTTTTTTGTTTTTTTTTGCCATGTATGCTCAAAGATTATTTGATTTTTAAATAAAAAGAGAGAAAAAAAAAAAATGAAAGTTTGAAAATTTTTTAGTTAAAATCTTATTTTCATGCTAAACTGTATTAAGTTTCATTCTATTTGTAAATAATAAAAATAATAAATAAGGATTTTAATCATGTATAGCATCTATATAGAAAACAATTTAATTTTTGATAGTTTTTGTTTTGCGAAGCTACCTGAAGCTTATGCAATTTTTGATCCAATTGTAGATATAATGCCAATAATACCCTTACTTTTTTTTCTATTAGCCTTTGTATGGCAAGCCGCAGTAAGTTTTCGATGATACTTTCTTTTTTTTTTAGATCAAGAAACTCAGATTGTAACTTCTATATCTTGTATTGATCTGTAGAATTTCGAGTTCTAGACTATAATTAGTTTTTTTTCGTTTAATTATTTCCCTTTTTTTGAATTAAGGGCGGAGGTAGTGTACTCCGCCTTTCGAATCGGAAAAAAAAAGGCGGTTAAAGATAGATTTTTTTCTTTTTTTTTTCTGAATAAAAAAAACTGCAAATAAGAAATAAACTTCATAAAGTTAATAAAAATTTTCTTTCGTTCATTTGTTGGAGAAATGGCAGAGTGGTTGATCGTGACGATATCGAAAATCGTTTTAACTTACGTTAACGAGGGTTCAAATCCCTCTTTCTCCTTACCGATATTATTTAAATACAACAAATATTTGTTTTAGTTGTAAGTTTTTTGTATTGACCTTAAATCTGAAAAAAAATAGAAAAAACTATATACTATCTTGTATATAGTTTTTTCTATTTTTTTTTTTATTCCTGCACTTACAGAGTAGGAACTAAATATGGTATAACTAATTGGAAGACAATTCATTTTACAACCTTAGTAATGATCCTGGAGATTAGGTCATGCTCACTCTTAAGCTATTTGTTTATACAGTAGTTATTTTTTTTGTTTCTCTGTTCGTTTTTGGTTTTTTATCGAATGATCCCAGTCGTAATCCCGGTCGTAAAGAATAAAAATCTTTCGACGGTACATAAAAAAATATTAAGATTTATTTTGTATTTTTGGATATTTCAAATAAAGGAGAGAGAGGGATTCGAACCCTCGGTACAAAGATATTTCGTACAACGGATTAGCAATCCGACGCTTTAAACCTCTCGGCCATCTCTCCGGAAGATAAAATAGAAAAAAAAAGAAATAAAACAAAAATGAAGACTAATCATGTGCTAGCACATGATTAGTCTTCATTTTTAGTCCTTTATTGTAAAAAAAAAAAATTTTATTGAGACAATGCTAAGCCCAATCGAACAGCAAAAATGCTAGTTATCAAAGCACTAACAAGAGCTATCATAATTTGACCATCAGATAAGGAAGTCATTATTCAATATTCTCCTTTTTTATTTTTTATATTCAATTGGATTTATAAAGCAATTTAATCTAATGACTTTAAAATGGATCAGAAAAAAACGTTTCAGTATTTATTGTACTGATGTTATTCTACTATAGCTATTAAATGAAAAAAAAAAATAACTCTGATCTTAAATTGTCATATGGATTAATGAATAAAAAAAGAGTTAGAATTATATGGTCGGTATTTTCATTCAATATACAAAGAGATTAATATCTGTATCACTCCATCATTTATCAATTTCAATATTTTTAAGGGGTTTTGTTATAATGAATCTTGAACTTATTGCACAACTGGTTGTTTTAGCTCTTATAGTTGTATCAGGACCATTAATAATTGCTCTACTAGCATCACGAAGAGGAAACCTATGACTTCCGCATGCGATCTTCCGAATAATACATAAAAATACTGAATGAACCAAAACATTTAGGGGCGTGAATTCAGAAGTGGGGGGGATTCGGAATCATAAATCTTTATGAACTATTAATCAAAAGTTTCGTTTGAACAGTAGCTAGTATAATAAAAGGTAAAAATAAACATAGATAAATAGCAATAACAGGAAAATAAAAATTGTTTTGACTCGATCAAAATTAGCCTAATTCTAGCCGTACCCAACCTCCCCGCCCCCCCTAAAAAATTAATGTTTTATTTTGATTAAATCGTATCAAAAAATTTTCATTAAATCATAAAACTTGCATGGAACTTTGTGGAATGAAAAATTTAAAAACTATTGGACATATAAATGAATCTTCATATATAATATAGTAATAGCGGGTGTAGTTTAGTGGTAAAAGTGTGATTCGTTCCAACGTTAATAAATAAAATTAACAAATATTCGGATTTCGTGAAAATCCAAAAACTTTATTTCTGTCGGAGAAAAGAAGCCTCCCCTATAATAGATTAAATAGGAAAAACAAACTAGTTCTCCATCTCCAAATTTAAGAGTATTGAGAAGCAAAATAGTATTTTATTGATCCATAAATTCCTTAATGGATTCTAATTAATGGATAGGCAATCAAAAAGCTTATTCTCATCGTAACTAAATCATTACAATAATATTGAATGAATAACAGCTGCAGAAAAAGTGATCTTAGTTTACTAAGATTATTCAGCGAAAAACAAAGCTCGGTAGGAGAATTAAAATTATCCTTAAGATTAGAAACAAAAAAAATAGAGAACGAAGTAATTTAAAAGAAAAATAGAATGAAATTAATTTATTATTTAATAAATTAATTTCATTCTATTTTTCTTTTTTTTGGGGATCATCTGAGAAGTAAATATTTATCTTAAACTATGATTAAGATAGCAACACTGACATAGATGTCATGAATCTAGGAAAAAAAAAAAAATTCATGAAGGAGCCGAATGAAAAGAAACTTTCATGTTCGGTTCTGAATTAGAGGTGTTTAGTCATATTTAAATTGAGAACATCGACTATAACCCTTAGCCTTCCAAGCTAATGTTGCGGGTTCGATTCCCGCTACCCGCTATAGACAATAAATCAAACTAGTTTAATGAAGAATAAAGATAAATTATACATGAATTTTTTTATTTTCTTTTATTAACTTTCCTTCTTCTCGGTAATAGATTTCTTCCAATCAGAAAGATCTATGTACCGAGAATGGAGTAAGGAAAGCGCGTCCATCGTCTAATGGATAGGACAGAGGTCTTCTAAACCTCTAATATAGGTTCAAATCCTATTGGACGTAATCTTCTTAACAATTAAAAAATTTTAGTGTCAGGATAATAGATAATAAGTAGGCATCTAATCAAAATAAATAAAATAACTTTGGATTAGTAGCTTTTTTTTTAGCTATTTTTAATTAGTTACTTCTCTTGAAGCATAAATAATTGAAGATATTCTTTAATTGCTTGTTTCAAAATATCTTCAGCTTGTTGTGTAAAAGTTTTTGTAGAACGGATAATTTCCCCAAATTGAGGCCTGTTTGTTACTATAAATTCACGTAACTGGATCAAAAAGATCTTGACTCGATCCACCTCTAATACATCTAGATATCCATTTACTCCAGTATAAATAGTAGCTACTTGCTCTTCAACAGATAAAGGAGCTGATTGAGACTGTTTAAGTAATTCACGTAATCGTTGACCTCTTGCTAATTGATTTTGTGTAGCTTTATCAAGATCTGAAGCAAATTGCGAAAAAGCTTCAAGTTCTGCAAATTGAGCTAATTCTAACTTCAATTTACCGGAGACTTGTTTCATAGCTTTTATCTGAGCAGCAGATCCTACTCTTGATACGGAAATACCAACATTAATCGCCGGGCGAATACCAGCATTAAATAAATCCGCGGATAAAAAAATTTGACCATCAGTAATAGAAATTACATTTGTCGGGATATAGGCTGAAACATCTCCAGCCTGAGTTTCAACTATAGGTAAAGCAGTCATACTTCCTTCACCTAACTCAGAACTTAATTTAGCGGCTCGTTCCAAAAGACGAGAATGAAGATAAAAAACATCTCCAGGATATGCTTCTCTACCAGGCGGTCTTCTTAACAATAATGACATTTGTCGATAAGCCTGCGCTTGTTTGGAAAGATCATCATAAATAATCAAAGTATGTTGGTTACGATACATGAAATACTCAGCCAAAGCTGCTCCGGTATAAGGAGCAAGGTATTGTAAAGTCGCAGGTGAATTTGCAGATTCTGCAACTATAATTGTATATTCCATTGCACCACGTTCTTGGAAGGTATTGACTACTTGAGCAACAGAAGAAGCTTTTTGGCCAATAGCGACATAAACACATACAACATTTTGACCTTTCTGATTCAAAATTGTATCGGTTGCTACTGCTGTTTTACCAGTCTGTCTATCTCCAATTATTAATTCCCGCTGCCCACGTCCTATGGGAATCATGGCATCAATAGCAATAAGTCCAGTTTGCATAGGTTCATATACGGAACGTCTTGAAATAATACCAGGTGCAGGAGATTCAATTAATCTATATTCAGACGCTGAAATTGGACCTTTACCATCAATAGGTTGAGCTAAAGCATTAACAACACGACCTAAATACGAATCACTAACAGGAATCTGCGCAATCTTACCCGTTCCTCTTACCGAACTTCCTTCTTGTATCATTAAACCATCACCCATTAAAACAACCCCAACGTTATCTGATTCCAAATTCAATGCAATACCAACAGTACCATCTTCAAACGTAACCAGCTCACCTGCCATTACTTTGTCTAGACCATAGATACGAGCAATGCCGTCTCCAACTTGAAGCACGATTCCTATATTCAAGATTCTTATTTCTTGACTATAGCATTCAATTTGTTTCCGAATGATACTACTAATTTCGTCAGGTCTAATATTTATATTCACCATTAGATTTTTTTTATCGTTTTTTGATAAGAAGAAGTACCGTCTAATCAATTAGTTTTTCCATAGCCCGGAATAGGCCAATATGATAATCAATCATGCGTGATTGTAATTCTATGTTCAAACGATTTTTCAAACTTTCTAAAGCCCTTTCTAGAGCTAGACGAGAAACTTCTTGTCGAACTTGCTCAATTGCTCGTTGTTCCTCGAATCGAATGGTATAATTTTTTGATTCTTCCAATCGTTTTGAATCCCCATCGGCGGCATCAATTAAATCTTGTTTTTCTTTTTCCATCTGTGCAAGTCCGTTAGACCTGATATCCTCTGCTTTACCTTTTGCTTGTTGTAAACGAGCCCGGGCTTGTTTAAGTTTCTCAGTAGCTTCTTCATATCGTTCTTCCGCATCACGAATGGTACTCAATATGGTTCGTTTACGATTATTTAATAAATTACTTAATGAAGTAGATTCTATATTTACCGACAAATAAGATATGATTTTATATTGTGATAATTACTAATCTCTTCCCAAACCGAACATGAATCTTTCGATTCATTCGGCTTTCTTGCTCCTAGCTATTTATCAGCGGAGCCTGCCCCTCTACTAGGATTTAAATTGAAATTTTATCTTCTCAATCCTTTTTTTATCAAGGGCTCTCGTGACAACAAAAACTAGTTAGTTATCCATAAAATTGTTTATTCGAATCAAATATATAATATTTAAACAGGTTGTCAATATAGCAATAAAAATTCCTTTTAATTTAAAGTATTTTTTCGAGAAAAAAAAGTTGAATCAATAATCCAAAATCATTTTGATATGAGTGTTATATATCAAATGAATTTAATGATTCTATTTTTAGAATACACTTTTCTATATATTGGAGAAAGAAAACCAATAAAATTTATTGCTCAGACTTCAAGCGATTTGGCTTTAACCATAAAAATTTTCCCTAATATATTGAGAATTTTTTCCCAATAGACCTATCATAAGACGACATGCTCTAGTCCTTAGATATTGTTTATTCGTAAGTAATTCGTTAGGATTTGCACCTATTGGCGAAGATGCAGCTGAATTAGATCAGCTATATTATTCGAAAATACAACCCGCACACACTCCCTTTCCAAAGTAAAATAAGACCGCAAGTACAACACCTAAATTAATGATGTTTATTTCCAAAATATTGGTATTCAAACCAACACTTCCAGCTAAAGGCCAATGATTTGAGGAAATTAAAAAACCATTGACAATTCTCATAATATATCTCTCCCATAATAGGCTATGAATTTCATGCGATCCTTTACTAAAAAATCCCGTATGGAATCATAAATCTTGATAGGATTTTGTTACTTGAAAACGATCCTAATCATTCAATATGATTCCGTAAGGAATAAAAAGGGTTTATAATTTTTTATTAAACCCTAGACAGTAACTATTTTAACTAAAAAAAAAAGGCTTCTTTTGTAATTATTAATTTCTTATTGTTTTACCATTTTTATAAATATTTAAAGCAAAAATGGTAAAACAAAGAGAAAACATTTTTACATAACTACGGTTTATTTAATAGGAATCATTTTGTTTACACAAAAGGATTTGCAAATAGAAGTGCTAGCGCTACAACCAATCCATAAATAGTCAAAGCTTCCATGAAAGCTAAACTTAACAATAATGTACCGCGAATTTTTCCTTCCGCTTCTGGTTGTCTTGCAATTCCTTCTACAGCTTGACCAGCTGCAGTGCCTTGACCCACACCAGGTCCAATCGAAGCCAGCCCGACAGCCAAACCAGCAGCAAGAACAGACGCAGCAGAAATTATAGGATTCATATTAATCTCCTTAGATTAAATTGGATAGATTTCATTCGTTTATGAAATTACTTTTTTTACGTTTCATCCCGTTGGAACAAAAAAACTAGAAATTTTCGATATATCTAAAAAAAAAAAATGTATATATATATAACTGCAAAAATTTTTACATTTGTGAAAAGTATCGATAGAAAGAGAAATATATTTATTTGGACGTAGCCAAAATGATTTCTACTAGTTAACAATATTTCTTTTTCTGTATAAGTTATTCCCCCAAAGAATAAAAATAAAAGAACTCTTTTTTTTAAGTAATATATATTGAAGAAAGTACTGTAGATTGATTATAATGAATTCATTCAAAATTGAAAACTCATTTATTAACTTCTGATCATTCTGAAAAAACTAAGTATATTACTATTTACTTGAATTTTCTTTTTTACAATGTAAAAATAACGACAAAAATAAGAAATTAATGATGACCTTCCATAGATTCTCCAATATAAGCTGCAGCCAAAGTTGCAAAAATTAAAGCTTGGATACCACTTGTGAATAATCCTAAAAACATCATAGGTATTGGAACTACTAGAGGTACCAATGAGATTAAAACTGCGACTACCAATTCGTCAGCTAGTATATTTCCAAAAAGTCGAAAACTTAATGATAAGGGTTTGGTAAAATCTTCGAGAATATTGATTGGTAACAGTATTGGAGTTGGCTGAATATATTTACCAAAATAACTTATACCTCTCTTTTGCAAACCTGCATAGAAATATGCTATGGAGGTCAGTAAAGCTAAAGCAACAGTAGTATTGATATCATTTGTTGGTGCAGCTAATTCGCCGTGAGGTAATTGAATAATTTTCCACGGAATAAGAGCACCCGACCAATTAGAAACAAAAATAAAAAGAAATAATGTACCAATAAAAGGAACCCAAGGACGATATTCTTCTTCCCCTATCTGCGTTCGAGTTAAGTCTCGAATGAATTCCAAAACATATTCTATGAAATTTTGACTACCCGTAGGAATTGTTTGTAAATTACGAGTAGACACAAGCGAAAAACCAAGCAATATACCCATCACTACCCAAGACGTTATTAAAACCTGTGCATGAACTTGGAAAGTACCTACTTCCCAATAGTAATGTTGACCCACTTCCACACCTGCTATTTGATATAAATCATTCATCGTAGTTGTGGTTAATTGTTGAATATTCATAGATCCCCTTTTCTTATCGATTCATTCCGATGAAAAACATTAAAAATGATGTTAACAAAAAAAAATTGCTTGTAATACGTTTTCTATTTGTTTCATTATTTTTACGAGTGAGGCATAGAATCAAGATCCAAAAATAGTTTCATTTTTTCTAATATTTCCATACTTTAGACTCAAATTTTGGCAAGGTTATCAATGAGTTTCTATTTTTTTTTTTCGTCCAAATAGAATACTTAGTTAGTAAGTAACTAATCACTCAACATCATCGTTTATTAAATGATATATATCAATGAAACAAGTACACATTAAATAAAAACTTTTAAGTTAAATTATCTATCATGAAACTAATATTTATCAAAAATACTCGAATTAGAATATTTTTTAATTCAATTATCCCTTAGTTCGAACCTAAAAAAAGTAAATTGAATATTAATAATTTTTTAGGAGGTTAGCTCATTAGGCCGACCTTCACGAATTGCAGATGCTAATTCATTAAGTATCCAGCGAACTGAAGATCGCGCGTCATCATTAGCTGGAATCGGAATATCAACAAGATCTGGATTACAATCTGTATCAACAATACAGATTGTTGGAATTCCCAAAATCCTACATTCTTTAATAGCAGTTAATTCCTTCTGTTGATTAACAATAATCACAATATCAGGTAGAGTTGTCATATATTTAATTCCACCTAAATATTTTTGTAATGAAGATAATTGTTTTTTAGCTACTGCAGTTTCTCTTTTTGGAAATCGATGAAGTCCACCCAAATTCTGTTTCTTTTCCAACTCTTCAAATTCTTGGAGGCGTGTTTCAATAGTAGACCAATTGGTTAACATACCACCAAGCCATTTTTGATTTACATAATGGCATCTAGCTTTGGAAGCTGCTAATTTTACCAAATCAGACACCTGGTGGTCCGTACCTACTACCATAAACTGTTTTCCTTCATTTGCTGCATTAAACAATAAATCACAAGCTTCCGATAAAAAACGAGCAGTTTGAGTTAGATTTAAAATATGAACACCTTTCTGTTCTGTGAAGATATAAGGTGCCATTTTAGGATTCCATTTCTGTACCTGATGACCAAAATGAACTCCCGCTTTCATCATTTCTTCTAGATCAATGTTCCAAGTTTTTCGTTGCATTTTTTTTTACTTTTTTTTTTTTACTTTTCTTTTTGTCTACCAAACTTAATTTTTTATGTTCTGATGAAACCTTTTGGTTTTTATGTCTAAATTCCGAACTTCCAGTACCAGCCGGAATTATTCTTCCAACAATTACATTTTCTTTCAATCCTTTTAACCAATCAACCCGACCTCGAATAGCAGCTTTAGCTAAAACTCGTGTGGTTTCTTGAAAACTAGCTTCTGCTAAGAAACTTGTAGTATTCAGAGATGCTTTTGTTATTCCCAAAATAATGGGTTTATACACAATGAATTGCTCTGAAATACGATTCATTCTTTGAATCCGTGGTAATTCAATTAACTCTCCGGGTAAAAAAATATTGCACAATTCACCTTCCAGGATTAGAACTTTGGAAGTCATTTGGCGAACGATAATCTCAATATGCTTATCCGCTATTTGTACACCTTGAGACCGGTAAACTCTCTGAATTTGATCTACTATATTCGTTCCACTTTCTTGAAGACTCAACTGGGCACTAATATAATGGCTTCCAAGATATCCAATTAATTTGTTGATACTTCTCTTCCAACCTAAAAAACCTCTTTCCAAATTAATTGAAATTGAATTGGGTGAACGAGCTTCTAATAATTGTTCCACTTTTGGTAGACCTTGAATAATATCGGAAGACTTCAATCTTTCATATGTAAGTGTTATTAATGTATCTCCCTCCCGAAAAATAGCGCCATAATTTTTATGAACAATTGTTCCTTCACTAACCAAATATGGTTCGGACAATCGATAAATAAAAGAATTTTTGTCAATAGCTATCATTTGACCAGATTGAGAAGATCTTTTCTCTGCAAATAAACAAACATCTTTGAACACAAACTGTCCGAGCTTATATAATACGGAATCTACTTTCTCATCTTTATACCAATTTGATGAGAATATAGAAACTATTTTTACTTTTCCATGATATATCGAATAATAATGATATGAAAATCCGATCTCATCTGATAGAAATTGGTAAGAGATATCATAAGTATCTTTCAGACCGCTTTTATTTAAATTGTTTGAAAAACTATTTTTACCTATCCAATGTTTTAACTTTGGAATAAAAAAACCTTGTAATTGATGTAAGTTACCCAAAAAACCTCGAAAAGGCTGGGTCTCTGAAATCAAACTTTTACTAAAAAAGAGTACCGGGTGGTTTTGTTTATTTTTGAAATCTCGAGAAAATAAGTTTGAATTCTCTGTGAAAGCTTTTTCCAACTCATTTGACAAATATTGACTTTGTAACGCACCTTTGATTCGAGACTCCTTACTACTCCAACCCTTTGAATTTAAATTTTCTGAATCTGTAAATAGAAGATTCCGGTAAAAATCCGAAGTTGATAACATAACAATGCTTTTCTTTTCATCCGATACTAGTCGAATAGTACCGTGCTTATTGATCCATAATTGATTCTTGGAATAACACAACATAGCATTGGAAGGGGGTTTCTTGCCAAAAACACATTTTGCTAAATTATTATTAGTGTTTTCTAAAAAAAAAGAAGCATTAGGTTCCGTTAAACTTATTTGTAAGAAACACCTACAAGTTTTTTTAATTGCTAGTTTCAGAAGAGAAATATGTATGATTTTTTTAAGCGCTTTATTTTTCCAATTGGGGATTAAACAAGTTTGAACCAATTGAATATTTCTATTACGACGCGATATAACTCTCTCACCATCCCTATATAAGAGGTATTGAGTGATTCGAAAATTAACTAAATCTTGTTTATTCAACAAACTCGAAACCGGAATCCTTGCATAAAAATCATTTGATATAACATATTCCAATACCGGTCTAATAAAAATAAAACCTTTTTTCTTAATAGGCGTAACCCATTGTAAATAAGTCCATGTATTGAATTGAACGTTATCGAATATGAATCTATGAGGTGGTACCAATGCATTATTTTTTTTATATACATTACGAATGTTCTTCAAATAATAAAGAGTTCCAGGCAAGATTCGTATTTCGTATGTATCTTTTATTTTTTTTATTTGTACTAATCCGCCAATACGACTAGTAATAGTGGGCGTAATCTGTGTATTTTCATAAATAATACTGTTGTTTGAAATTAAAATAGACGAAGAATTATATACAATATATCGTTCTTCAGGAATTAAGAAAAAAGTACCTCCTCGGAAAATTTCATATTTTTTTTCCCAAATTCTACTTGTTTTATTATTTATAATATTATTTTGAGCTGCGACGGAATTAACCTTTACAGTACCATATCGAATTATTCCTGAAACATTAGTCTGATATTCAGGATTATCAAAAACAGCAAAGATATCATCATGTTTCAATACGTGATTCTTAGGTATTCCAAGAACAAAATAAGCATAAAAAACTTTGTTATCACAAGCTTTTTTTCGTTCAACCAATAAGAAAATTTCTTTTGTTCTTTTATTATATTTGATTTTGGACTTGGAGATAATGATGATAGAGTCTGAAAAATTCGACAATTGTTTGGTCAATTTAGAATCTATGATAGAAGAAGTACAATCTTGCTCATCTTTATCAAAAAGACCCTTTTTCGCTAATTTAAAGTCATCCCTACTTTCTAGGGGATTTACTAATAAAACAGATCCTATAAGGTTTTTTTTAGAATCAATTCTATCCATATCTTTATAGAAATAGAAAGGTTTGTTATTAAATTCATGAATAATTCCTGATAAAATCCATAAATGACCTGTTTTAAGCACAGTATGAATAGTGCTTTTCTTTTGTTCGGACAAGTGACATACAATTGTACTCCAATGCAGTTCACCAGTAAGGTTGGAATAAACATTTTTTTCAACCGTTTCCTTAATAGGAGGGTTAGCAGTACGTACTTCTGCAATAATCTGTTTGGCTTCGATGTAGTGGTTATTTTGAATAAGAATAAGACTTTCAGAGGGAATAAGTAAATCATGTATTTCATTTGTATTTTCAACGCGAACCGGTAAACTTTCCTCACAGATCCAAGCAGGATATCCATGTCTTGTACGAGTTGGAGAAATCAAATTCGGATTGAAATTAATAATACCGCTAATTGGAGTTCTTATATGTTCTGCAATATCTCCCGTAAAAACCCCTCCAGTATGAAAAGTTCTTAATGTTAATTGAGTTCCTGGTTCTCCAATTGATTGTCCGGCAATAATACCTACCGCTTCACTTAATTCAACCAAATCATGCTGATTAAGACTCCATCCGTAACATAATTGACAAACCCAAGCAAAACCTTTACACACTAAAGGGGACCGGATCAAAAGAGGTTGACTTGGAATTATTACTAATTTTATAGCAAGTTCATTACTTATATCCTGATTTCGTATAGCAATACATCGTTGATCCCAATAGACACTTTCTGCTAATACACGTCCAATTAGTCTTTGATGAGATATAGTTCGTATAGATTGATCATCATTTTGTGAAGAATTGAAAGAAATCCCTTTAAACGTTTTACAATCTTTCTTACGCACAACAATATGTTGAACCACTTCAACAAGTCGACGTGTAAGATATCCAGCATCTGCTGTGCGTACCGCAGTATCCACAACACCCTTCCGAGCACCATAACAAGAAATTATATATTCTGAAAGAGAAAGCCCTTCTCGAAAATTACTTTGGATAGGTAGATCAATAATTTGGCCTTGGGGATCAGACATCAATCCCCGCATACCCACCAATTGATGAATCTGGGATATACTTCCGCGAGCTCCTGAAAAAGACATCATATGAACTGGATTTGAAGGATCACTAATATTAAAGTTAGGGTTCATTTCCCGTTTCAAATATTCACTAGTAGCATACCAGGTCTCAATCAATTGACGTAATCGTTCTACGGCATTTATACCTCCAGCTTGATAACTTTGTTCGGAAATAGAACCTTGTTGTTCCGCATCGCGTATCAGCCATGTTTTAGAAGGCGAAGATACTAAATCATCAATTCCTAATGAAATAGAAGCTTTGGTAGCTTGTTGAAAACCTAAAGTTTTTAATTGATCTAGAACATTTGTTGTATATGTAACTCCAAAGTAAGCTATTAATCTGCTTATTATTTGTTTTATGACAGTTTTATCTACAAGTCTGTTATAAAAAGGTAATTTTGCTTGATCTGCCATTATTGGACCCTCAAACCTATAAAAAAAATTAATAAATTAAGTGGTAATTTTAAACGATTCATTAGATATGTCAAACGCTTCTTTAATTGCTTCCATCAACTAGAAAAGGATGTTCTAGTTGATGGAAAAAACAAAATTGATCAAACTGGTATGACTGGTCTTGATTTTTCTCGATATGGAGAAACCTTCAAAGACCCTTGCAAAGCTTCTTCTATTTGCTGATTAAACAAAATACGACCAGTTGTTGTAAGAACGTATGTACTGAGTATCTCCTTCTTTCTATTTCGTCTAATCTGATAAGTATCATAAACGTGAATAGATATTCCAGACGAGTCATATTGAATCTCAACAGGAAATTCTCGATTTATTAAATTGATTATACCTAAAGAAAAATTCCATCGAATCCACAACGAACTATGCAAATTAATTTGTCCACACTCGTTAGCTTTAAGTACACCATCATAATTAGTGAAATACGGTAGCTTAAACAACCTAGAATTATTCTGGTTATTCTGGTGGAATGAATAAAGCTTTTTGTTATAAATCCCTCTATAATCTTCAAGTGTTAATACATACAGTCCCAAAAGCATATCTTGTGTGGGAATTGCAATAGGATCACCAGTGGCCGGGGATACTAAATTTGTATTAGAAAGCATGAGAAAACGAGCTTCGGTTTGAGCTTCTAAGGATAAAGGTATATGAACAGCCATTTGATCCCCATCAAAATCTGCATTAAATCCGGCACAAACTAAAGGGTGTAAACGAATGGCACGACCATCCATTAAAATTGGTTGAAATGCTTGTACACCTAACCTGTGTAATGTAGGAGCTCTATTTAAAAGGACCGGATGTCCTTTCATAACTTCCCAAAGAATTTTCCATATAACAGGTTCTTTATTTCGAATTATATCCTTAGCAGCTCGCAGATTGCGAGCGAAATAGCGTCCAATTAATCCACGAATTATAAACGGTTGAAAAAGTTCTAATGCAATTTCTCGAGGTAATCCACATTGATGTAATGAAAGAGATGGACCTACAACAATAACGGAACGACCGGAATAATCGACCCTTTTTCCTAATAAATTTTCCCGAAATCTACCTTCTTTACCTTCAAGTAAATCCGAAAATGATTTGTATGATCTATTATGACTATCTTTCGTTGGTTGTCCGCGTATTCCATTATCGAGAAGTGAATCTACAGCTTCTTGAACTAATCTTTTTTGGCAAATTATTAATCCTTCTGGTGTATACTCATTCTTAACAAGAAATTCTATGAGCATATTATTTCGATAAAGAATTTTACGATAAAGTTCATTCAAATCAGATGTCACTAATTCACCTCCGACTAATTGAAACATAGGTCTTAATTCAGGAGGAAGAACTGGTAAAAAATTAAGCACCATCCATTCCGGTTTGATACCAGTTTGAATAAAATATCTGGCCAATTTTATACGCCTAACCAGATAATCTTTCCGTCTCTGAATATTTTGATCTTCCCATTCATTTCCAGTCGGATCTTGTTGTGATAAGTACTCCCATTCAAAATATGCTTCATCAATAGCATCTTGTAAATCCAAACATGCCAATTGTTTTTGTACAGCATCTCCTCCAGTAGATACTTCCCGATCTTGAAATTCTCTGAATCCTGTCGTAGAAAAAAAGTAAGGTAGAACAGATCTCCACGACTCCTTCTTTGAATCAGAATGATCATATTCAAACAAACCTCGTAATCGTAACAAAGTCGGTTTTTTATATCCAGGCCTATAAACAAAAAGATTGGGATGGGTCTTTTTTAGATCCCCCTCAAGAATCGGACATGAGATTTTAATCTCATCCGGCTCAAATAACCTTTCTTTTATTTTAGTTTGAATATTTTTCTAAAATAAACTAAAATTTTATTTTTAGAAAAATATAGAAAAGTTACTTTTTATTCAAGTTATTATCCTGATTAAATAATTTTTTAGTTGCCTATATATCCCTACGAATTCCATATTGTTATCATTCTTGAATAATCTTATTCCCTTTGAATAATAAACATTATTATCACAATAGATGCATGTGTATCAGAAGCAGGGATTTTGCTTGTTTATGATGTTATTCTTTTTTTTTCTTTAGGTTATTACTTTACTTCGATGGTTCATATCCTACTCAAAACATATGTGCGATGAATAAATTTTATCTCCATATCCTCCTAAAATCCTTCGATTCAAATGAATAATTGAATTTTATCAAACCCCAGTTGAAAATCATCAATTATGTAATAAGTTTCTACTTTACGAAGTCTTATTAGTGTTTTTCAATTTTAAGTAACCCTGGAATATAGAATTGAAGCTTTGAGTTTCACATTACTTCTAAAAAAGTAACACGTCAAAATTGAAAACATCCCTTTTGAATTGGAAGAGATAACAGTTATTAAACTTGTTAAAATAAAATCATATAATCAAGTCACACATCGCAATAGACTAGTTTTTCTAATTCCTTTAGAGGTTTGGATAGAATATTCGCAATATAACTCGGAAGTCGCTTCAAATACCAGACATGAGTTACTGCACAACCCATTTTGATGTATCCCATTCGAGATCTTCGCACTTTTGATTGAGTAAATTCCACTCCGCAGTGTTTGCAAAATCTCGCCTCTTCGTCTTGATTATCAATTCCTTTGTATTTGCCGCAAGCACAGACTCCACTTTTGATAGGTCCGAAAATTCTTTCACAAAACAATCCGTCTTTTTCTGGTCTATAAGTTTTATAATGTAAAGTATGCGGTTGAGTTACTTGTCCAACAATCTCCCCGGTGGGTAGTTTTCGTTCAGCCCAAGCACGAATTTGTTCGGGAGAAGACAATTCTATCCTCAATTGTTGATGACTTGTTTTCTTAATCATAATACTTGAATCCTTACCCATTTTTAATTTCTTTCTAAATATCCAAAAATTCTTTACCCAAATCTTTGTTATGAATAATATCGTAAGTTAGGTTTAATGCTAAACATCTCAATTCTCGAACTAATAATCGGAAAGACTCGGGTACTGAATTATTAGGTTTGGGTATGGGTTTTCCAGTTATAATAGCACCAAGTACTTCATAACGGGCTTGAATATGATCGGATTTCGTCGTCAGCATTTCTTGTAAGATATAAGCAACACCAAAACCTTCAAGGGCCCAAACTTCCATTTCACCCACACGTTGTCCACCTTGTCTAGCCTTACCTCTGACAGGTTGTTGGGTTACAAGTGCATACGGTCCACTGGAACGTGCATGAATTTTATCATCAACTTGATGAATTAATTTCATCATGTAAGCTTTTCCAACTGTCACAGTTTGAGTAAAACTATCCCCTGTACGTCCATCCAATAATTGGCTTTTTCCGGGATGATCAGGCTCAAATAACCACGGATTTGATGTTTGCTTACTAGCGTCGTAAAGCTCAGAAAACACAAGTTTTCTCGAAGCTTCACGTTCATATCTTTCGTCAAACGGTATTATTCTATAATGTTTATTCAGAAAATTTCCAGCTAATCCAAGTAAACATTCAAAAATTTGTCCTACATTCATTCGAGAAGGTACTCCCAATGGACTTAATATCATATCAACCGGTGTACCATCCTGTAGATAAGGCATATCTTGTCTAGGTAATATTTTTGATATAATACCCTTATTACCATGTCTCCCAGCTACTTTATCACCAACTTGTATTTTACGTTTTTGTAAAATAAATATATGAATTGTATCTGCAAAATTAACCAAATCCTCCTCGTGAAAGACCCACTTTATATCAATAACCCGCCCCTTAAAACCTACAGGTACTTTCAAACAAGTTTCTCTAGCATTAGTTACTTCAGTACCAAAAATAGCTTGTAATAATTTTCCTTCGGGTGCACCTAAGGTATCCAAATATTCAAGGGGTGTCAGTTTTCCAACCAAAACATCCCCTGCCTCAACCCAAGATCCCAATTTTACAAGCCCATTCTCATCTAAATGACGAAGTATATGATTATTTAAGTGAGGTATTTCCCGAGTAAGTTTCTCAGGCCCTTCACCCGTAAAAGAAACATTAATTTCATGTCTCTCGATATGAAAGGATGTAAATATATCCTCATATATCAATCGTTCACTAATCAATGTAGCATCTTCAAAATTGTAACCTTCCCAAGGCATATAAGCAACTAATATATTCTTTCCGAGCGCAAGTTCTCCCCCTACTGTTGATGCCCCGTCTGCTATTATTTGCCCTTGCCTAATAAATTTATCCTTACAGACAAGAGGTGTCTGATTTATGCAGGTATTATTATTGGATCGTTCATAGCTCAATAAATTTTTATTTATACTAGTTTCTTCATCAACAAATAGAGTTATTCTTTCACCGTCGATATATATTACTTTTCCTTCCCTTTCTGATGTAACACAACTACCTGAATCCAATGCTATTTGACCTTCGAGACCAGTGCCGACAATACATTTCTCTGCTTTGGAAAGAGGAACTGCTTGGCGCTGCATATTGGAGCCCATCAATGCCCGATTAGCATCATTATGTTCGAGGAAAGGAATTAATGATGTTCCAACAGAAAAAAATTGTAAAGGAAAAAAACTACGAAAATTAACTTGTGACCAAGGGATTGTTAGAAATTCTTGTTGATATCGAGCCGAAGTAAACTGTTCTTCTTGTGCTCCCCAATTTGCCGCTAAAAAGCTACCAGTAGCTATTCTATAACGTTCATCTTCGTTCGGAGATAATTGAACTATCTGTTCCTCGTCGGAGATGTTAGATATTTTGTAAAAAGGGCTTTCTAGAGATCCATACTTTTTTAATTGCGCGTAAATACCCAAGGATGAGATAAGCCCCGCATTCAAACCTTCAGATGTTTCTATGGGACAAAGTCTTCCATAGTGACTTGGATGAATATCTCGCACCCGAAAACTCGCTGTTCGTTTCGTCAATCCACCCGGACCTAAAGCGCTGACTTTTCGTTTATGAACTACTTCTGATAATGGATTAGTTTGATCCATAAATTGAGATAAGGGGTGTGAACCAAAAAATTCTTTAAATGTAGTTATAAAGGGTGTTGATGTTACCAATTTTTCTGGAGTTAAAAAATGTTTCTGCTTGGTTGCGTCTTGCATTGTTTGTCGTATTAATAATTCTAAACGTTCCAGAGATAACCTCAACTGATCTTGTAATAAATCTGCTACGGATCGGACACGTCGATTTTTTAAATGATCAATATCATCAAGTGTTCCTATTCTATAATTTGCCTTTATTAAATGATCTATAGCTGCTAATATATCTTGTGGTAATAAGAAATATTCATTTTTAGGTACGTCGAGCTCAAGCTTTTTATTAAAATTTCGTCGGCCTAATTGTCCCAATTCAAAACGTTGTCGAAAAAATTTGTTCTGTAAATCATTATAAATCAATTCTGAAAATATGACATCCCCGGTTATAGAATAAAGGCTCTTATAAAGCTCTACTAAAGCATCTTCTACTGAATGAATATCTTGCACTTGTCTCTTAAAAAATTTTAGAAGAATTTCTGGATAATTAAAGTTAGTGAAAATTTCTCGGGGTTTAAATCCGATAGCTAATAATAAAATGAAAATAGATACTTTTCGTTTTTTACTAACACGAACCCATATCCTTGCTTTTCTATCCAATTCTAATTTTAACCTACCTCCCAAATTTGAAATTATAGTTCCCGTGTATAGAGGAAATCCGTTATGATCCAATTCACGACTATAATAAATACCGGGACTTCTTAGAATTTGACTAATAACTACTCGAGAAACCCCGTTTATGATAAAAAATCCTTGAGAAGTCATTAATGGAAGACTACCTAACAATACAACTTGTCTTTTTATTGTCCTATTTTTCCTATTAGTTAATTGAGCTAGTACATATAAATCAGAAGAGTATGTCAAACATTCATAGATAGCATTTTGTTCTTGAACTATCGATTCTGCTAATCTATACTCCTCTCCAAATAAACAAAATTCACACTCCTTTTCTTCATCTTCAATTTTTGGAAAACTAACAAGTTCCTCAATGATTCCTTGATCAATAAGACGTAAAAATTCTTCTGATTGTATTCTTCCAAATTCTGGTGGTACAAAAGTACCTTGTTTTTTTCCCTTCGACATTTTATTTTTTTTTTTTTTTTTTTCTGATGGATTATCATAACTATTTATTCTCTTTTTCTTTTCATAATAAATCAACAGTTGGTTCTCAATAAATAATTGTTAGTCTTTTTATATGATTAAAAAAGCGCCTTGTATGCGAATTCTATGAATTTGTAGCCTTTATATCAAAAAAGGAAAATCAAGAAAAAAGGTGAAAATAGAACTAAGGATTGAATTCAAACTAGTAGAGAATGAAAAAACTACAGACACAAAAAGTATTTAAAAGAGTACAAAAAAAAGATCTTTTCTTGATAAAGACTTGTTGATACTTAATATAGATATTATAATTAAAACAATTTCTAATTTTTTCAATTTCTTTTATTTATATGCTTAGTGTCCCTTTGTATTATTTAACTAGGAAGAGGCGATATAGTCAAGTGGTAAGACGAAGGACTGCAAATCCTTGAATCCCCAGTTCAAATCTGGGTGTCGCCTTAAAGAACAAGCGATGTTTCCTGGGTTGACTATTATGACAAATTTAGATACATCATGAGATGCTCTATCTCTTACTATAGCCTGTCACATTTAAAGTAACTTCATTTATTATTAATAGGCAACCCAGTATAGTTTAATGAGATTCTTATGTTTAAATGTCACAAGGAAACAAAATTGTATGCGTTTCTATAAGTAACATTCTTAAAAAATCAAGATATACTAGATCTTTATAATAAAACAAAAAATCTTCCTATTCTATAAAATTTTGATTATTATAAAGTAATCATTAAAATATTAAATTCACAAGAAGGACATCTAAAATAAAAAAAAAAAGTTTCTTTCGGATAGATAGGTTGCATATGTATTTATAATGATTGTACATAATATTAATAATAAAATTATGGATATAGATATAGTTAGTATTGCCTGGGCCGGCCTGATGGTTGTTTTTACATTTTCAATTTCACTTGTTGTATGGGGACGTAGTGGGCTTTGATAAAAAAGGAAAAAGATTTATTTGCTAAATACGGTTGGTCCTATTATAACCTATTAGAAAAAATAGGAATTTTTTAAGAAACACAAGCTAATTGAGCAAAAAAAATCAAATAGATTAACATAATTTTTAATTTTTTTTTGCTCAATTAGCTTGTGTTTCTTTCATACTTTCCTTTTTCATATGAAAAAGGTTTTTTCGTAGAATTTACTTCATAGCAAATCTGATCAAATGTCCGTCTCAACCTCAATTTCACTTTTTTGTAAAAAAAAAAAAATTGTGGTTCCACTCAACCACTCAAAAGTAGTTGGAATAATAAAAGTACCCGATCTAAAAGCCAACCCTGAAAATTGAATATTCCTTCACACACTAAGCCAATTGCTGAAAAGAAAAAGTCATAGTATTAGGATAGATCTAAAAAAAAAAGGAACCCCTAAAAAATACTATGTGCTACATTAATATCCTTATGGATTAGGCAAAGATTATTCCAAATAATTTTAATTTTTTTTTTTTTACCAAGATTAATTAATCCAAAGTGCTTTGAGCAGTTGTTTGTACATATAAAATAATTAAAAATGCAGTAGGAATCAGTACAAAAAGCGCAGTAGCAATAAATGCAAGGATATTAACTTCCATAATTTACTCTTCTATTGATTTTTTTTCTTATCAAACCAAAAAAATCTTGTCAAAATTTCATTTTTTTTTGTTACCTTCTATTCTACCAAGATTATATTATACATTGAATTGATGTTATTCACAACAGTTCCACGGATTTGAAGAAAACAAAATTTTGTAAACACTAAAAATTGACACAAGTACTTTTTTTCAGTATATTTTAAGATACTGGGATTGTAGTTCAATTGGTTAGAGCACCGCCCTGTCAAGGCGGAAGTTGCGGGTTCGAGACCCGTCAATCCCGATATTTTTACTTTATTAAAAAGTAATAAAAGTAAAAGAAAACAAAAATGGGTCGAGCTGGATTTGAACCAGCGTAGGCGCCGCCAGCGGATTTACAATCCGTCCCCTTTAACCACTCGAGCATCGACCCCAAATAAATTACATAGAAATTAAATAAATTTCAGTAGGGCCAAAAATGTGTTCTATTTCTTTTTTGGCCCTAAAATGTAAAATAAGTCACCCTTTTTTGTTTCGAATAGAAACAAACATTGATTAAAATTGAGTTGTATTTTTTTTTATTCCAAAACTTTTGCTTTAAGTAATAAATTTTCTATCTATTATTGTCTTCAATATGGATTTAGGGTCCATAACTTTTAATAATAGATTTCTTGTCTATTCATATTACCTATTATCTTCAATATGGATTTAGGGTCCATAGGAGGTAGATTCAAATAATTTTTAGAATTCTTGTCCTAAACTCTATCTCGAATACCAAAAGAACTTCTGGATTTACAGTCCATAAGTTCTACCGTCAACCTATGGATTTTAAATCCATATCTGTTATGATCAACTGTGGATTTCTTGTCCACAACTCGTACTATCAACCTATGGATTTTCAGTCCATAATTATATAATCAGCTCGCTTCTGGATTTCATATCCAAAACTAAGAGATAGCTTTAATTTATGGATTTAGAGTCTACAAATTGTACCACCAATTTATGAATTTTAAGTCCACAAGTCGTATCTTTAACTTTCAAAACGGAAGTCTCGGCCATTACACGTATATGCGTTTTTTATGGATTTTAAGTCCATAAAGAATTGCTTCAAGTCCAAAAAACTAATAGCTTCAAACTTCAATCTATGGATTTCTTGTCCATAATTCTACCATCAACTAAACCTATGGATTTAAAGTCCATAGGTACCTTCAACTTTTGGATTTCAAGTCCAGAAGTATTGTGTTATCACCAATTCTATAATAATTATAATATAGCTTGCAAGTCCAGAACCAGGTATATAATAAACAATTATTAATTTCTTGTTCATAACCAATTTATTATATAATAATTAATTTTGAATTTCGAGTCCAGAATTAATTAATTTTTTATATAAAAAACGATCTATGGATTTCAAGTCCAGAGATCTACCCTCAACCTATGGATTTATTGTCCATAGGTTATACCAACAAGCTATGGATTTCATGTCCATAGCTACTGTCACATTATGGATTTTTTGTCCATAACCATAAGTGTTCTTATCAACGTTCATAGCTTCTACCCCCAATCTATGGATTTCATGTCCAGAGATTGTATCCTCAAGCTATGGATTTCTTGTCCATAGCTAACCGTCAACGTATGGATTTTGAGTCCATAAGTCTTACAAGCGATCTATGGATTTACAGTCCATAGATCGTCTTCCCAAGCTATGGATATGGATTTTTTGTCCATAACCATAAGTGTTCTTATCAACGTTCATAGATCGTACCACCGCAATACTTATAGATTTCTTGTCCATAATTATATCATTAAATCCAATCTATGGATTTCCAGTCCATAGATCTTACCACCCTAAACCCAGCGATCTATGGATTTCATGTCCATAGATCGTACCAACAAGCTATGGATTTCTTGTCCATAAAAAGTTGATGATATGATCGTACGTCAACATGTATGGATTTCAGGTCCATACATGTTATGATCAATCTATGGATTTCACGTCCAGAGATTTTATTATCAATTTTTGGATTTCTTGTCCATAAATCGTACGTCAAGCTATAGATTTCTTGTCCATAGCTTTTACCACCAATCTATAGATTTCATGTCCATAGATCGTACCAACAAGCTATGGATTTCTTGTCCATAGCTAACCCCAGGCTATGGATTTCACGTCCATAGCCAACAAAAAACTATGGATTTTGAGTCCATAGCTAAACCCAAGCTATGGATTTTTTGTCCATAACCATACGTGTTCTTATCAACGTTCATAGATAGTCATAGATAGTAAGACCCCCTGATCAATGGATTTAAGGTCCATTAAATCTGCCCCTCGATTTATGGATTTTGGGTCCATAAATCTACGCCTTAAATTATGGATTTATTGTCCATATATCTTACTATCAACTTATGGATTTTTTGTCCATAACCATATGTGTTCTTATCAACGTTCATAGATCGTATCCAGCAATCTATGGATTTTGAGTCCAGAGATCGTAACAACAAGCTATGGATTTTAAGTCCACGGCTACCGTCAACCTATGGATTTTGAGTCCAGAGGTCTTGTAAGCGCTCTATGGATTTCTTGTCCATAGATCGTAATGCTAAGCTCTGGATTTAGAGTCCAGAGCTACCAACAAGCTGTGGATTTGGAGTCCAGAGCTACCGTCAAACTATGGATTTGGAGTCCAAAGCTAACGTCAAACTATGGATTTTGAGTCCACAGCTACCGTCAGGTCAACCCTTGATTTTAAAGTACGGAGGCTTTTTCATCAAAGTTACTAAGGGATCTTATCAACGTTCATAGGTGTTTTTATCAAAATTCATAAATCATACCATCAACCTATGGATTTCGAGTACATAGGTCTTACCATCAAATCGATTAGGACTTGAAAGCTATAATTATTTGTAATAGATTTCTCGTCTATTATTCTGGTCTTCATTATGGATTTCCTGTCCAAAAGTCGTACCTTTAACCTTTGGATTTTTTGTCCATAGGTGTTACCACCAAGCCACCAAATCAATTCTGAATTTCTTGTTCATAACTAATTTATTATAGAAAAATATTCTATATATTGCAAGTCTAAAATTAAACCACCAAATTAATAAATTAATAAGCAATTTCTGGATTTTTTGTCCAGAAATACTAATTTTAATTACTTATTTATATATTAATTAATTCTTGATTTTGTGTCAAGAACTAATTAATAGTAATATTACTTATTTATATATTAATTTATATATTAATTAATTCTTGATTTTTTGTCAAGAACTAATAATATACTAAGCAACCTAACCAAGAATGACCAGTTATGGATTTTAAGTCCAGAACTTATTTATTATAAATTAAGTCACCACATGGATTTTACGTCCAGAACTAATTTATTATATAATAAGTCATCCAATCTAAAAAGTGCAAGCCCAGAACCAAAATTAAAAAAATTCATTCTTTATTTTTTGTCAAGAACTAATTAACTACAAATTAACTATATGTAATAATTATTACATATCGCAACCCCAAATTTAAACCACCAACTAATTTATGGATTTCCTGTCCAAAAGTCGTACCTTTAACTTATTGATTTATCGTCCCTAAGTGTTACCACCAAAGCACCAAACTATGAATTTCTTATCCATAATCAAAACTATAATAATCCATTCTAGATTTAAAGTCAAGAACTAATCAGATACTAACCAACAATAACCAGTTGTGGATTTTAAGTCCAGAACTTTTTAGCTAGCAACCTATGGATTTTGAGTCCAGAAGTCGTACCCCTAACCTATGGATTTTTTGTCCATAGGTGTTACCACCAAGCCACCAAACAATTCTGAATTTTGAGTTCAGAACTAATTAATAGTAATTTTAATTACTTATTTATATATTAGTTAGTTCTTGATTTTTTGTCAAGAACTAATTAATAGTAATTTTAATTACTTATTTATATATTAATTTATATATTAATTAATTCTTGATTTTTTGTCAAGAACTAATCACTTATATAACCATATAATCAAAACTATAATAATCAATTTTGAATTTTGAGTTCAGAACTAATCAATTATATAGTAATCAATCTATAAAGTGCAAGTCAAGAACCAAAACTAAAATAATTAATTCTTGATTTTTTGTCCAGAACTAATTATCTAACGACCTATGGATTTGGAGTCCAGAAGTCGTACCCTTAACCTATGGATTTGGAATCCATGGGTGTTACCACCAAACCATAATAACCAATTCTCAATTTTGAATTCAGAACTAATTAATTATAGAGTTATTATATAGTAATCAATCTATAGAGTGCAAGTAAAGAACCTAAAATAAAATAATCAATTCTGAATTTTTTTGTCCATAACCAAATTTATTATATAGTAACCACTATCTAGATTGCAATATAGATTGCATATATATAACCAATTATATAATAAATTCTATAATAAACGATTTTAGATTTGGTGGCCATTAGTAAGTGTCATCATCAAAAAATCTAACCCTCAAAAGACTTTTAGATTTTTTGTCTAGAGGTCTTAGTTTCATTATGGAGTTACGGTCCACAACAAATTTTACCTTTATTTCTCAAATAAAGAATAATATTCAAAAACCCTATCCAATAATAACTGAACAATGAGAACAGGAAAAAAAGTAAAAGAAAAAAATTAAAAACAAATTTCGGTAACCTATTTAAGGTCACTCGAAATAAATCACAACAAAAAGAAAAAGACTTGTCAATAGTCAAAATAAAAATTGAAAAAATAGATAAACATATAGCAATAGCAAAGCACTAATACCAATAATACCAATACTAAATATCAATCTCAAATATATTATAACAAAAAGAAAAAGACTTGTCAATAGTCAAAAAAAAGACAGAATTTTTGCTATTTTCAAAGCTAAAAGGTCTGATTTAGTATAGAGGCTACGGGATCCTCAGTGTCAATGTAAACTTGAACCATGAAAGCAATACAAAATTGACATAATTTTGTAAAAAAGCGGTGTTCTAATTCTAATTTGTTGAATATTATTATAGAAACAAATTGTAGGTAAAATAAAAATCACAAAAATAAACACCTTGTTCGTTTACCAAACGTTAATATATATTAATAGAGAGATCAAACAAAAGTAAATACTTCTAACTGAATAATTTCTATCTAAACTTAGAATCTAACTTAACTTAAAATCAAAGGGCATTATTAATACCCTACCCCCAGGGGAAGTCGAATCCCCGTTGCCTCCTTGAAAGAGAGATGTCCTAGGCCACTAGACGATGGGGGCTTCCTTTTCTGGATACTTCATTAAAAAAAGAAATCTTATTAATGTTCAAACTACATCTAAATACATTTTAGATTCAGGCCCAAAATCACGTGTAAATTAGGATAAATACTTAGGCGGGTAGTGGGAATCGAACCCACGTCTTCTCCATGGCAAGGAGATATTTTACCATTGAACCATACCCGCTTTACTAAGTATTTATCCCGGTTCTATAGATAATGTATAGAACTCTGTTGATTAAATCAATATATACCAGTTGTTAATTTGTTGACTTTCTTTTTTTTTTAATAAATTATTATTATGAAGAAAAACCCTTCCCTCTAGTTAGTCATTATTATACATTCTTTTTTGTTCAACAAAGACCTTTTTCTTTTATGAATAATAAGTAGCTGGGGAAGGGTTTTTCACTATTATTCCTACGAAAAATACTTTCAACAGCTTTCCCTATTAGGACAGGAAGGAGTTAAGTATCCCAACCAAAAAAACCAAAGCAATCCATAATGAAGCACCTGAAAATACAATATTCTTATTACTTGACCATCCATCAGGAGAAGCCAGTACAACAGGTACACCGATTACTAAAAGTAGTGAAATTGCTATTAATGCAAAAACAGTTAATTGAAAAGCAATAGTCATGAGTGTGAATTGTTAGTTATTTGGACCACGAAAAAAAAAAGATTCCTTTTATTTAATTAAAATTTATTTAATAATTATTTTTATTTTTTTTTTTTTTTTTTTTTATCATAACCATAACAATAAGTTAATCTTGAATCTATAAAGAGTCAATAAAAAAATCAAAATTTAATCGTATATACCATTTAATATATTTAATTATACTTTTTATTAGTGTTTATTAGTATAATATAGAATAAAGTTTAAATTTTTTATTTACTGTAGAACAAATAGAACAAAAAAACTCTTTTTTGTTAACGTACTCTAAATCTAGAAATAAAAAAAAAAAAATATATTGTATGGGAGAGATGGCCGAGTGGTTTATAGCTCCAGTCTTGAAAACTGGTATAGTTAAATATTGAAACTATCGAGGGTTCGAATCCCTCTCTCTCCTTTATCTTAATTGAAAAAATCTCCCGTTCATTTAGTCAATTGTATAGCGAGGCTAGATAAAAAAGCCTCGCTAGAGGGAGAAAGTCAGAGGTTCAAGAACTCTAAATTTTTGTAAACCTCGATAGAATTTCGAATCTAATTTAAAGGTGTCATGGAAAGAACAGGTTCAGTATCGCGATCAATTCCTTTTTCAAAACCAGCGGCAGCTGCACGAGCTCGTCCTGCATGCCATAAGTGACCTACAAAGAAAAAGAATCCTAATACAAAATGAGAAGTGGATAACCAACTTCGTGGAGATACATAGTTAACAGCATTAATTTCAGTAGCTACACCACCTACGGAGTTTAAGGAACCTAGAGGAGCGTGAGTCATATACTCCGCCGAACGTCTTTCTTGCCAAGGTTGAATATCTTTTTTCAGCTTACTCGAATCCAAACCATTAGGGCCTCTCAAAGGCTCTAACCAAGGAGCGCGTAGATCCCAGAAACGCATCGTTTCGCCTCCAAAAATAATTTCCCCTGTAGGAGACCGCATAAGGTATTTACCTAAACCCGTAGGTCCTTGGGCAGAACCTATATTAGCTCCAAGTCGTTGATCTCTAACTAAAAAGGTAAATGCTTGGGCTTGCGAAGCTTCTGGACCAGTAGGACCATAAAACTCACTAGGATAAGCTGTATTGTTAAACCAAACAAAACAACATGCGATAAAACCGAAAACAGAAAGTGCTGCTAGACTGTAAGAAAGATAAGCTTCACCAGACCATACAAAAGCACGACGAGCCCAGGCAAAGGGTTTAGTCAAAATATGCCAGATTCCACCAAAAATACAGATAGAACCTAACCAGACATGTCCACCAATGATATCTTCCAAATTATCGACACTAACGATCCACCCTTCTCCACCAAAAGGTGATTTAAGTAAATAACCAAAAATAACACCTGGACTTAGAGTCAAGTTGGTTATTTTACGTACATCCCCACCTCCGGGTGCCCATGTATCATATACACCACCAAAATAAAGAGCTTTTAAAACTAGTAAAAACGCACCCACACCTAGTAGAATTAAATGAATACCTAAAATAGTAGTCATTTTGTTTTTATCCTTCCACACATATCCAAAAAATGGAAAAGATTCTTCTAAAGTTTCAGGTCCAATAAGTGCATGATAAACGCCTCCAAAACCTAAAACTGCTGAAGATATCAAGTGAAGCACACCTGAAACGAAATAGGGAAAAGTATCAATAACCTCTCCACCAGGACCTATACCCCACCCAAGAGTCGCTAAATGGGGTAATAAGATTAACCCTTGTTCGTACATAGGTTTTTCCGGAACAAAATGAGCCACCTCAAATAAATTCATAGCTCCAGCCCAAAATACAATCAAACCAGCATGAGCAACATGCGCACCCAGCAATTTACCCGAAAGATTGATAAGGCGAGCATTGCCAGCCCACCAAGCAAAACCTGTAGTTTCTTGGTCACGACCGGCTATAGATAAAGTTCCATTAAAGAGCGTTTCCACGGGGTAAAACCTCCTCAGGGAATACAAGATTTTCATGAGGCTGGTCTTGAGCTGCCATCCAAGCACGAATACCTTCGTTCAAAAGGATATTTTTAGTGTAGAAAGTTTCGAATTCAGGATCTTCTGCTGCACGAATTTCTTGAGAAACAAAATCATATGCACGTAAATTTAAAGCTAATCCAACAACTCCAATAGCACTCATCCATAAACCAGTTACTGGCACAAATAACATGAAAAAGTGTAACCAGCGTTTATTGGAAAAAGCAACACCAAATATTTGGGACCAGAATCGATTAGCAGTAACCATAGAATAAGTTTCTTCAGACTGAGTTGGGTTGAAAGCACGAAAAGTATTCGCACCATCACCATCTTCAAATAGAGTATTTTCTACTGTAGCACCGTGAATAGCACATAATAAAGCAGCCCCTAAAACTCCAGCTACTCCCATCATATGAAAAGGATTCAAAGTCCAGTTATGAAATCCTTGAAAGAACAGAATGAATCGGAATATAGCTGCTACACCAAAACTGGGTGCAAAAAACCAACCCGATTGTCCCAAAGGATAAATTAAGAATACAGAAACAAAAACTGCAATTGGACCAGAAAAGGCAATTGCATTATAAGGACGTAATTGAACAGATCGAGCAAGTTCAAATTGACGTAACATAAAACCAATTAGACCAAAAGCACCATGAAGGGCAACAAAAGTCCAAAGACCACCTAATTGACACCAACGAGTAAAATCTCCCTGTGCTTCAGGACCCCATAGTAAAAGCAAAGAATGTGCTAAACTATTAGCAGGAGTAGAAACTGCAGCCGTTAAAAAATTACAACCTTCAAGATAAGAACTTGCCAACCCGTGAGTATACCACGAAGTAACAAAAGTTGTACCGGTAAACCAGCCGCCTAGAGCAAAATAAGCACACGGAAATAGCAAAAGACCAGACCAACCTACAAATACAAAGCGGTCCCTTCTTAACCAGTCATCCATACTATCGAACAAATCTTTAGATTCCTTGGAAGACTTGCCAATGGCTATAGTCATAGTATTTCTCCTAATTGAATAGCTTCATCATATTTAAGTACCTTAAAAACATTAATATACAAGTTGAAATGTTTTTTTGTTCCTTTCCAAATTTAAATTATCGAATAAATTTTTTTAGACCAACTGTAGAATACAAAATTATATTAATAATAAAAAATTGAGAATTCTATCGATTTCAAATCGAACCCAAATTTTATTTTGAAATAACTAGTTTTATAAGGAAACTAGAGAGTGCAGAAAACAAATCAAATAAAAAAAAGGTCCATAATTATTCGATAAATCTATGGTAAGTAGGTCAACTTTTCTCTTCTTCCTAAAACTCTAATTATCAAAAAAATATCAATTTTTTTTTTGGAGTAAACTTTTTATTTATCAGATTAATAATGACACCTTTTTTTTATCCTTTCATTGAAAGGATAAAATCTATATTCATTTTAAATTCCTAAAAATTGGACCCTTTTATTACTAAATAGAGATTTAATTAAAATTTTGAAAAAAAAAAAGCAAATCCTCCATTAATTACCAATCGTTTATACATCTTTTTCTATTTATTCTACCAATTTCTGATGAAAATTGAAAGTTATTCGATACATAACTTTATACATTTATTACGCAGAAGAACTTCAAATTTCCTGAATAAATATAGAATTTGATTTATTTTGGAGATGGTCCATTCCAAATATAAATTAAAAAGCTCTAAAAAAGAGAAAAGAAAATAAAAAAACGTTAAGTATATAGATTCTTTTATGTCTTAAGTCGAGTTCTTTTTAGATTATTTTAGATCTTATTTATTGGTAAAACTCAAATATCAGAATAGCTTATTTGTTTCTAGAAATAAACTTTATGTTTAATTATTAAATTTTTTTAGTTTTAGTTATTTTTATTTCTAGGACAACCTACTTTTTATTATAATAAAAAATTTTAAAAATCAAGCCCTTTATCGGATTTGAACCGATGACTTACGCCTTACCATGGCGGTACTCTACCACTGAGTTAAAAGGGCATAACATTAATCAATAATATAATAGATGTTTTTTTAGTCTTAATGAAAATTCATGAAAATTAACAAAGTAAAAAAAAAAAGGAAAGAGTAAAAAAAGACTCTTATATGATTGACCACATTATCTTTTAATTTAAAAGAATAAATAGGAAACCTATTTCTTTTTACTATCTTTTTTTGCGGAGACAGGATTTGAACCCGTGACCTCAAGGTTATGAGCCTTGCGAGCTACCAAACTGCTCTACCCCGCTAAGTGAATTGAAATATAAGTTATTCGATGTAATTATTATATTGTTATATTCATTACATCGAACAATATTGTAATATCATTACAAAAAGTTTCTTATTCGAAAATCAGTAATAGATTCTACTCGTAGAGAAAAAAACAAAAATTCTTTTTTTACCAACTTGATTTTGTTATGCCAGGTAATACACATTCATGTGCCATTTCCCGAAGTACGTGCCTAGAAAGATTAAAATCTCTATAAATTGATCGAGGCCGCCCAGTTACAAAACACCGATGATGAGAACGGGTCGGCGCACTATTACGTGGCAATGATTGTAATTTAGCAGAAATTTGCATTTTTTCATCCAGTGATAAATTTATGTTCTTTAACTTTTCTCGCAAACTTTTACGACTAGTTTTATATTTTTCAATCAATTTTTTTCTTTTTCTCTCCCTTTCTAGAAGACTTTTCTTAGCCATAGAGTGTTTTTAGTAAAAAGTAAGGTGACTTTTATTTAATTTTCATTTTTATTGTAAATGGAAAACTTAATTTGATTAAATCTATACAGATTTAATCAAATTAAGTGAAAGCTGGTTAAATTTTTATCATACTAAGAGTAAAAAAAAAAATTAACCAAATTTTCCTGATGTTGAGGCAATTAAAAAAGCTGCATAAGTGAATATATAGCCTACCGAAAAATGAACTAAACCTACTAATCGGGCTTGAACAATTGACAAAGCAACAGGTTTATCTTTCCAACGTACAAGATTAGCTAGAGGTGTACGTTCATGAGCCCAAGCCAAAGTTTCAATAAGTTCTTGCCAATAGCCACGCCAAGAAATTAGGAACATAAATCCAGTAGCCCACACGAGATGACCGAACAAAAACATCCAGGCCCAAACAGATAGACTATTCATACCAAATGGATTATAACCATTAATAAGTTGTGAAGAGTTTAACCAAAGATAATCTCTTAGCCATCCCATTAAATAAGTAGAAGATTCATTGAATTGTGCTACATTTCCTTGCCATAAGGTAATATGTTTCCAATGCCAATAGAAAGTAACCCAACCGATGGTATTTAACATCCAAAAAACTGCTAAGTAAAAAGCATCCCAAGCTGAAATATCACAAGTACCTCCTCGTCCAGGACCATCACAAGGAAAGCTATAACCAAATTCTTTTTTATCGGGCATTAGTTTTGAACCACGTGCATCTAAAGCCCCTTTCACTAAAATTAATGTGGTTGTATGTAATCCTAATGCAATAGCATGATGTACTAAAAAATCTCCAGGACCTATTGTTAGAAACAAGGAATTACTCTCATTATTAATAGCATCTAACCAACCAGGTAACCATAAACTTTGCCCAGCGTTAAAAGCTGGACTTGTTGATGAAGATAAAAGTACATCAAAACCATATAAAGATTTACCATGAGTCGCCTGTATCCATTGAGCGAATACGGGTTCGATCAAAATTTGTTTTTCCGGTGTACCAAAAGCTAACATAACATCATTGTGAACATAAAGACCCAAAGTATGAAAACCTAGAAATAAACTAGCCCAACTCAAATGAGAAATGATAGCTTCTTTATGTTCTAACATACGAGCCAATACATTATCTTTATTCTGCTCCGGATTATAATCTCGTATGAAAAAAATAGCTCCGTGAGCAAAAGCACCGGTCATTATAAATCCAGCAATGTATTGATGATGAGTGTACAATGCAGCTTGTGTAGTATAATCTTGAGCTATAAAAGCATATGCTGGTATGGAATACATATGTTGAGCTACTAAGGAAGTAATAACTCCTAGAGCTGCTAAAGCAAGACCTAATTGAAAATGAAGAGAATTATTGATTGTATCATAAAGACCCTTATGACCGCGTCCTAATTTGCCTGTTGGGGGAACATGAGCTTCCAGAATTTCTCTCATACTGTGCCCGATCCCAAAATTAGTTCGATACATATGCCCAGCAACAATAAAAACAACCGCAATAGCTAAATGGTGATGAGCCATATCACTTAACCATAAACTTTGAGTTTGCGGATGAAATCCTCCAATAAAGGTTAATATTGCGGTACCGGCTCCTTGTGATGTACCAAACAAATGATTGTTAGAATCCGCGTTTTGTGCATAAATACTCCATTGACCGGAAAAGAAAGGTCCCAGGCCTTGAGGATGAGGCAATACATTCAGAAAATTATCCCATCTGACATGCTGTCCTCTGGCTTCAGGGATAGCCACATGAACCAAATGTCCTGTCCAAGCTAAAGAGCTTACTCCAAATAATCCTGCTAAATGATGATTAAGACGAGATTCCGCATTTTTGAACCACGAAAGACCTGGTTTCCATTTAGGTTGTAAATGTAACCAACCTGCGAACAGAAAAATAGAGGATAATATTATTAAAAACAAAGCTCCCATATAAAGATCATCATTAGTACGTAAACCAATGGTGTACCACCACTGGTAAACACCAGAATAAGCAATATTAACTGGACCCAAAGCACCACCTCGAGTATACGCTTCAACAGCAGGTTGACCAAAATGAGGATCCCATATTGCATGAGCAATGGGTCTTACATGTAGGGGATCTTGTACCCATGCTTCGAAATTACCCTGCCAAGCTACATGAAATAAATTTCCGGAGGTCCATAGAAATATAATTGCTATTTGTCCGAAATGAGAAGCAAATATCTTTTGATAAAGGCGCTCTTCAGTCATATCATCATGACTTTCGAAATCATGTGCGGTAGCAATACCAAACCAAATACGACGAGTAGTCGGGTCTTGAGCTAGGCCCTGGCTGAACTTTGGAAATCTTGATGCCATAATGCTTTTCGAATCCTCCTAGCCGTTATCCTACTGCAATAATTCTTGCTAAGAAGAATGCCCATGTTGTGGCAATTCCACCTAAAAGGTAATGAGCTACTCCTACAGCCCGTCCTTGTACAATACTTAAGGCTCTAGGCTGAATAGCAGGAGCAACTTTTAATTTGTTATGAGCCCACAAAATGGACTCTATTAGTTCTTGCCAATATCCCCGCCCACTAAATAAGAACATTAAACTAAAAGCCCAAACGAAATGCGCACCTAAAAATAATAAACCATAGGCTGATAATGACGAACCGTAAGATTGAATAACTTGTGATGCCTGTGCCCATAGAAAATCACGAAGCCATCCATTGATTGTTGTCGCACTTTGTGCGAAATTGCCTCCTGTAATATGACTTATAACCCCCTGCTCATTTATGCTACCCCAAACATCTGATTGCATTTTCCAACTGAAATGAAAAATTACTACAGAGATTGAATTATACATCCAGAATAAACCCAGAAAAACATGATCCCAAGCCGAGACTTGACAGGTTCCACCTCTTCCTGGACCATCACAAGGAAAACGAAACCCTAAGTTTGCTTTATCGGGTATCAGGCGTGAACTACGAGCAAATAGAACTCCTTTAAGTAATATTAATACAGTCACATGAATAGTAAATGCATGAATATGATGAACTAAGAAATCTGCCGTTCCTAATGGAATGGGTAATAAGGCTACTCGACCACCCACACTCACTAAATCCCCACCCCCCCAAGTTAAACTAGTACTTGCTGTTGCATTCGGTGCTGTTAAACTCGGAGCCAATGCATGAGTATTTTGGATCCATTGAGCAAATATGGGTTGTAATTGTATGGCCGTGTCGGAAAACATGTCTTGAGGTCGTCCCAGAGCACTCATGGTGTCATTGTGGATATATAACCCAAAACTATGAAAACCAAGAAAAATACAGACCCAATTAAGATGTGAAATTATTGCATCTCTGTGTCGAATAACACGATCTAAGAGATTATTGTATTGAGTGGAAGGATCATAATCTCTAACCATAAAAATAGCTGCATGTGCTGCAGCCCCAACCACAAGAAATCCGCCAATCCACATATGATGTGTGAATAAAGAAAGTTGTGTACCATAATCAGTCGCCAAATAAGGATATGGAGGCATAGCATACATATGATGTGCAACTATAATAGTTAATGAACCCAACATTGCTAAATTCAATGCTAATTGAGCATGCCAAGAACTGGTTAAAATTTCAAAAAGACCTCTATGACCCTCACCTGTAAAAGGACCTTTATGTGCTTCTAATATTTCCTTTATACTATGTCCGATACCCCAATTAGTTCGATACATATGACCAGCTATAAGAAATAAAACTGCAATGGCTATGTGATGGTGAGCTGTATCAGTTAACCATAAACCCCCAGTTACTGGATTTAAACCTCCTCGAAATGTTAAAAAATCTGAATATTTTGACCATTCTAAGTTAAAAAAAGGAGTTAATCCTTCAGAAAAACTGGGATATAATTGAGCTAATAAATCCCGGTTCAAAATGAACTCGTGGGGGAGGGGTATTTCTCGCGGATCTACTCCCAAATCTAATAGTTGATTAATAGGTAAAGAAACATGTACTTGATGACCAGCCCAGCCTAATGAACCGAGACCCAATAGACCAGCAAGATGATGATTTAACATAGATTCCACATCTTGAAACCAAGCCAATTTTGGTGCAGCTTTGTGGTAATGAAACCAACCAGCAAAAAGCATAAGTCCGGCAAAAATTAAGGCCCCAATCGCCGTGCAGTAAAGTTGTAATTCATTAGTGATTCCAGATGCTCGCCAAAGTTGGAAAAAACCAGAGGTTATTTGTATACCTTGAAACCCCCCCCCAACATCTCCATTCAAAATTTCTTGACCCACTATTGGCCAAACTACTTGAGCGCTGGGTTTAATATGAGTTGGATCACTTAACCATGCTTCATAATTAGAAAAACGGGCTCCATGAAAATACATCCCACTCAGCCAAATAAAAATTATTGATAATTGGCCAAAATGAGCACTAAAAATTTTACGGGAAATTTCTTCCAAATCATTTGTATGGCTATCAAAATCGTGAGCATCCGCATGTAGGTTCCATATCCAGGTAGTAGTATTAGGACCTTTAGCTAAAGTTTTTGAAAAATGACCAGGTTGAGCCCATTTCTCAAAGGAAGTTCTTACAGGATCTTTTTCTACTATAATCTTGACTTCCGGTTCCGGTGAACGCATAGTCATTGAGATTCTCCTCTCTCAGGACAAGAGATAGCAATAGCCTGCCAATAAAAAAAGGAAACTTCTGAGAAACTTTTTTTTTTCTCACAACTTATTTTTTATTTTTTTAGTTCTTTTTTTTTTTTTTCTAAGAACTCGACTAGAACAACTATGATAAAGAAGTTTCTAAGGCAAGCATGTGATTTCGTTATTATTATTACAATAATCCATTAGTGCTTAACGGACCTAAATAAAAATAAAATTTCTTTTTTTTTTTATTTTTTTTTTTAATCACTAATCACTACTAATCACTTAGTTAGAAAAAGTTAGAAAAGTTAGAAATTTTTATATAAAAAAGCGTTTACAAAAATAGAAGTTTAAATAACTTAAACTCATATGCATTACCGTCTAAAATTTGTGTCATTTTCTCAAACGACCTGTAATTTTTAACCAATTTTGTGCTTCTATATAATTACTTGGAGCTAGTGATATTGCTTGTTCCCAGTATTCAGCAGCTCGGTCAAACCAAGCTTCCGAAATTTCTTGCTCTCCCTGTTGAATGGCCTGTTCTCCTCGAGTAGCATAGGTAAGACTATTTACCCTACTTTATGAACCGTACATGAGAGTTTCCTAGCTCATACGGCTCTATCAACTAACTAATTAAATAAAAAAAAAACACAGAACAAATTATTATTTCAGATCTATTACTAAAATCGATTGAAAAACTCTATTTGCTTACATTGAATTTTTATTGTCATAGTTAAAATAGTTTTCTAATTCGTCAGTTAAAAACAAGAATTTATTTCTATTTTCTCACCCCACAAAATTCAATCAAATTTATTATTCCTTCTTTAACATAGAAAAATAAATAATTGACATTTTTGAAGGATAACTATCCACCCAATTAGCTTAGATGATCTTCTCTGATTTTTTTCTTTAGGATTTGTAACTATACCGTTGCTTATTAAAAAATATTGAATGAATTGATTACAAAATTCGATCATATTAAAGCAAATATTCTTGTATCAACCCAAACTTTCAATAAAAGATCTTTACGATACTTTAAACAACAATTGAACCTTAATTTTCCATAGAATCTAAACCTGAAAAATTATTAATATGATTGGGTTTCTATCAATAATTTTTTTTTCATTACAGCTATGAAAAACTGTTTTTATCAAAAAAAAGATATTCAGTTATTTTTGTGATGGAGGTTCTATTTTGTAGTAGTAGAAAACTAAGAAAATCTTGGAGTGGATAGTCGCACGTAATGACAGATCACGGCCATATTATTAAATGCTTGTGGTAAAGAGGGATTTCGTTCCAATGCTTGAGAATAATATTCTAAAGCTTTAGCATGTTCTCCATTACTTGTATGAATAAGACCAATATTATAAAGTATATAACTTCTATCATACGGATCAATTTCTAAACGCATAGCTTTATAATAATTCTGTAAAGCTTCAGCATACTCTCCCTCGGATTGAGCGGACATTCGTTACGATCGTTCATTTCATTGAATGTAACTCCGTTTCAAAACCGTACATGAAATTCACATCTCATACGGCTCCTCCTGTACAAAACCCATAGAGAGAAAAAAATCTTTAGAATAAAAAAAAAATCCTACCTCATGTGTCTATGGATTGCCAGGGGCTAGTGTTTTCTAATAATAAATTTCTAGCCATCCTTCTTGTTGAAATTCTCCAATTCAATTTAGGTGGTATTGAATTATGCAACAATTTCTTTGTTCCTAATGCTTCGTATTTTATAGGGATCAGCTATCCCAACAATCTCCGATGATTTTACGGGTATCCAAAATACAAACGAGATGGATGTTTGTTGTCCTAATCATTCATAATAATTTTTTAATTCTTAATTATTTTAAACAGCATTATAACGAAGCTTTTGTATTGTCGGTTTCTACACGTAATGCTTATCCCCTTCCACTTTTTCCCTATTTAATAAAATTTTAATAGGTTACTTGACCTCAAGCTCAACATTTGATCTTTTTTGAATCAGAATCTTTGAGGTTGTTTCGATCGAGGATACACGATGTACGGATTTGTTCTACAGTAAGAACGCACCTCCACAAAACTTAGGTTTTTTGTGTCAAAAATACTGAGAGTTTTTCAGTCTCTTTTTTTGTTCAAATCACACCATCTCTATAATAAGTGAAAGCTTCTTTTTCTCGTTGAGTTGTAGGGATTAGTCGTAATAATATATCTGCAACTATTGTGAAAGTTTTATCGATAAAATTATCATTTCGTTGGGATCTAGGCATATTGCAGTAAAAAGCTCCTTGTAAATAATTTTTTTTAGACCTCTTTTACCTTCTTTTTATTATTTTATAAAAGAAATCCTAATTGAACTTTAATAAATTTACATCATTTTAAGTACAATAAAGAGGAAGAAAATATTTCACCAAATTCGAATACTTTAATAGGGGTTATACTCTAATCTTATATTATTCAGTAATACTTGTCATCAAATAGTTGATTATTTAAAATGTAACTAAAGAAAATAATAACCCACTCATATAGTTTTTTCAGGAAAGATGGCCGAGTGGTTGAAGGTGTAGCACTGGAACTGCTATGTAAGCTTTCCGTTTACCGAGGGTTCGAATCCCTCTCTTTCCTTTAAAAAACTATTTCTATTTTTTAATACAATAGTAACTTTAAAATATTTATTAGTGATATAAATAACTTTTCCCAAAGTTTTCAAAATCACTTAGAACTAACAAGTGATTTTACATAGTAGATACTATCTAAAAGAGAAACGATCTAAAAGAGAAACGAATCTTTCGATTCTTTTTTTTTTTTCTTATCGTTTAAATCTTCTACGCTTTTCGAGAATAATATTCTACAACTAATAATTCATTTATCTTCAAACCAATAGATTCACGATTAATCAAGTAATTAACGAATCCTTTTGGTTTTTTTGGTTCAGAGAGCGATAAAGTAAGATGCTCAGGTATCTGATCCTTAGCAAAAGATTCTATTCTTTTACTAAGAATGGATTGATAAGTTTTAGGTGCTCCGATTGTAATAATATCTTTGGGTTTACAATGAAAACTTGGTACATCAACAATACGATTATTCACTAGAATATGTCTATGATTAATCAATTGTCTTGCAGAAGGAATAGTAGGGACAAAACCTAGACGAAACAAAATATTATCTAAACGCATTTCAAGTAATTGTAATAATATTTGTCCAGTGGATCCTTTAGCGCATCGAGCAATACGTACGTAATTTAGTAATTGTCGTTCTGTTAATCCATAATTAAATCGTAATCTTTGTTTAGCTTCCAAACGAATACCATATTGGGAAACTTTTTTCTGAATTGATTGATCACTTCCGCTGACTTTATTTTTTTTTGATTCGACTAGCTTATTAGTTAGTCCTGGTAAATTTTGCAAACGACGTATTATCCTCAAACGAGGACCTCGATAACGGGACATAACAACTCCTTCTTATTAAATGAATTAATTATCTATAGAAAAATTTTAACCTTTTAACTTTTATGTAAAGCATGGAACATTAATAATCATTAATAACATTTTTAAGCTGAATATTGTAATAGTTCTTCTCTATCATCATAATAATGCTATCATATGAAGGAATAGATAACAAATACAAAAAAGAAAATAGTTTCTTTTTATAAGTTGTTTATTAATTTTTAATTACAGAGTGAAGCCGGCTATCGGAGTTGAACCGATGACCATCGCATTACAAATGCGGTGCTCTAACCTCTGAGCTAAGCAGGCAGATTAAATCTGAGACGATAATCTTATTTACAGTTGAAAAATTCATTAATAACTCGTATTTTTTAATTATTATATTCATGAAATCAATAAAAATCAATTCTAGATTGCAATTTACTGTAGATTTAATTTATATTCTTTTTGTGACTGTAAAAAAAAAAGTGTGTGTTTTTTTTTTTTTTTTTCTCTAAAAAAACCACTTTAAACTAATTGAAGGGAAAAACATAAATTTATCTAACTCAGTCCTCATTTACACTATTTCAAGGGGGTATGGCGAAATGGTAGACGCTACGGACTTAATAAGATTGAGCGTCAGTATGGTAACTTACTGAATGACAGCTTTCAAATTCAGGGAAACCTAGGCCTTTTGATAGACAATCCTGAGCCAAATTCGATTTAGAATAGGTGCAGAGACTCAATGGAAGCTATTCGAACAAGGATTCAAAATATTGAATAAAAAATATTTTTAAACTCTTCCATATAATTGAAAAGTTAGAATAAAGATAGAGTCCTATTTTATATTGTTTTTATTAACAACAATGCAAATTGTGATAGAAAGAAAATCCGTTGGTTTTTTAGAACTGTGAGGGTTCAAATCCCTCTACCCCCACCCCAATTTTCTAAATTTAGTAATTAAACGGATAACTAACAAAATCAAAAAAAGATAACAATCGACTGAGAAAAAAAAAAAACTAAAAATAAAATTCACTTACTTTTATCATGAACTTTTTAAGTTGACAATATTTGCAAATATAATCTACAATATTCTGTAAGAAGCCGGGATAGCTCAGTTGGTAGAGCAGAGGACTGAAAATCCTCGTGTCACCAGTTCAAATCTGGTTCCTGGCATAAATTTGAACTTCTATTGCTTCCTTGGTTCTCTATTTTCTTTATCTAAAGATTTCTCGGAGGTAGCTATAGAACTTGTTTCCTAATGCTACCAACGAGATTTTTCTCTTTCAAATATTCAAATATTTCATACTTTCATACGTGGTATCTTCTCTTTCATCCATTTCGAAGGAAAAAAGAAAAATACAAATTTATTATCATATTCTTTTTCTATTCAAAAAGCATCTTGTAATTCATAAAAATTAGGAACAATATAATCTTTACGTAAGGGCCATCCAATCCAACTTTCTGGCATTAATATACGTTTGAGGTGTGGATGATTTTCATAAATAATTCCAAACATATCATAAGATTCCTGTTCTTGAAAATCTGAAGTCTTCCAAATCCAAAATAAAGAAGGAATTCTGGGATTTTTTCTGGAAACAAAAACTTTCAAACAAACTTCTTCCGGTTGATCTGAATTGTCCTGAACTTGTACAAGATAATAAACACTAGCCAAGAATCCTCCAGGCATTACATCATAAGCACATTGACAACGAAGATAATTAAAACCATAAACATATAAAGCGACAGCAATAGAAGGCAAGTCTTCGGCTTTTATTTGTAAAATTTCCACTCCTTGATAATCAAAACCCAAAGGTCGATGAGATAATTCATTTTGTGCCATCCATATGGATAATCGACCCCTCATGTTATTATCATTGATTATTTTGTTAGAATTTGATGTCATTCCGTGATTGCCCCATTATAAAATTTTTTAAGTTAGGCTGAAATTTTACTACTATTATATGGCTTAAAATTTCTAGCTTTTTCCATTAAATTTACCTTTGAATAATCATTCGATAATTTTTGTGGATAACTATTAAGTAATGAAGAATTAGTTTGTTGAGTAAAATTATTATGGGTTAAATTAAATTGATGATCAGCACTAAAAAACCTTTTATTGCTATTTGATTTTGCTTGTATATTATATGTTTCTCGAGCTACTTCTTTACGTAATTTCACCACAGCATCTATAACAGCTTCTGGTTTCGGCGGACACCCAGGTAAATAAACATTAACAGGGATCAATTTATCAACTCCACGAACAGTACTATAAGAATCTGTACTGAACATACCTCCGGTGATAGTACAGGCTCCCATAGCAATTACATATTTAGGTTCAGGCATTTGTTCATATAATCTAACCAAAGAAGGAGCCATTTTCATAGTCACAGTACCCGCTGTTATTAAAAGATCAGCTTGCCTGGGACTAGATCTAGGAACTAATCCATAACGATCAAAGTCAAATCTTGATCCAATAAGAGCAGCAAATTCGATAAAGCAACAACTAGTCCCATAAAGAAGTGGCCAAAGACTTGAAAGCCTGGCCCAATTGGAAACATCTTTAAGATTAGTCAAAATAATAGAATCCAATTGATTTGTATTTGAATCTAGAGAGGGTTTCATCGAAAATCGAATTTTTTCACGAATAATTGAAGAATTTAGGACCATTCTAATGCTCCTTTTCTCCATGCATACACTAATCCAATAAGCAAAATAAAAAGGAATACTAAGGCTTCAATAAAAGCAGCTATACCGAAATCATTAAAACACATAGCCCATGGGTAAAGAAAAACTGTTTCTACATCAAAAATCACAAAAACTAGAGCAAACATATAGTAACGGATTTGAAATTGTATCCAAGCATCTCCCATAGGTTCTATACCTGATTCGTAACTAGTAAGCTTTTCTGGGCCTAAATTACTAGGAGCCAAAAATCCAGAAATCGAAAAAGCTAAGAAAGGAATAAAACTAACAAGTAGTAAGAAGAGCCAAAAAGAATTATAATTTGAAAGCAGAAACATAATTTGACTCCCTTTATTTTTTTTTTTTCTAAATTTCAAAATAGAACCTACTTTTTTATATTCTAATCATCAAAAGTTTGAATCCGTAATTTTTGATCATCTTTTTTTTTTAGTAGTAATTCAGGAGTAACTAAAAGTTAGGGCTATACGGATTTGAACCGTAGACATTCTCGGTTAAACGAATGAAACTCTATTGAATAAACTTCAAACGTTTCTAGAACCCAACATGCATATTTCTATGCATTGGGCTCACTCATCAGCTAACGTTAGATTAGTTGATTAACCATCCTTTTTTCTAGGATTTTCCTTTACAAGGAAAAAGAAATAATGAGATGGTTCCGCGTGCTCTGATATTAATTAAAGAGCTTTCCCAAAGTTTTTCAGGATATTCTGATTTGTCAAAATAGGTTTGCGTTTTTGGATTGATACTGACTCATGAAGAGTTTCCGTCGCTTTGGAATAAGATATGAGAACTCATACACCTTAAATCTCATAAAGCGAAAAGGGATTTTGTTGTCCTTAAGTGCCTGTATTATCCTTAGTATCCTAGCATTAACCTTTTTTTGATGACCATATCGACTAGATTTCTGAATAGAATTTCTATTTAGAAATTCTACTTGTCATGCTATTTTCTACCTCAAAATATAAATTTTGAAAATTAGACAATGAAATTTACGTAACTTTTCTTTTGTGAATCGGAAGAATCGATAAATATCTCTGTAGAAACATTGGCGCACGTGTAAACGAGGCGCTCTGCCGCTGAGCTATAGCCCTTTTTTTTGTTAAGATTGACTTTATTATATTACAACAGTTATTATAATTATTATAGCGTCACTAGCATCTGTTTGTCAAGTGAAAATCTGATTTAAGATAGAATTTTTTTTTTTTACCATTTTAATAATTCTCCTTTTACAAGAACCGCTTGCTTCCAATTGAAAAAGTAATTATAATATCTTTTTAAGAGAAACAAACCACCTACTTAACTCAGTGGTTAGAGTATCGCTTTCATACGGCGAGAGTCATTGGTTCAAATCCAATAGTAGGTAACTAGAATTAACTTTTTAAAGTTAAGTAATAATTAAATTCTGATTGATCATAGTAAAAAAATCATTCAGTAATTACTCCAAATAAGTATCTCTTTTTTCTTCATATTTTTTTTTCTACAACATATCGTATATCGGAAAGTTTTAGTAATAACAAGCTACTTGCTTTAACTTACTAAACTTACTAAAAAAAATAGAAAATATTAAAATATATGTTATAGACCTCATATTTGTTTATTTGAGGCGAATTAGTGAGATAATAAGGTTTCATGAATGATTTAGGCGCCTAATTAATGATTTAAGCAACTTAGTCACTATATAGAATATAGAAATAGCCAAGAGTTAAAATTCGATTTCAAAAAAAAAAAAAGCAACAACCAAGATCAATATATGTCTTGTGCGTAGTGCCGGGAGTGTCATAAATGAAACTCCCGGCACTACTCAGGTACTCAGGCAGAAAAAAAAAAAAAGATTCTTAATTCTTAGTTTCAGTCTGCATAAAAAAAAAAAAATACATTGAATTTTTTCTTTATGCAGACTATAATCGAAAACCAAAAACATTGCATTATTGCATTCATTATTGCATTAAGTGGTTGTAGCGTCCAACCGGGCTTTTGCTCTTTTCAGTGCTAAAGTGGCTTCAATTCTATTTTTTCTACTTTCAGCTTTTTCTAAATCATACTTAGCTTGTAAAAGTTTTCTTTTCGCTTCTTCAATATCAATGTCACTACCTTTTTCTGCTTCGTTTACTAATATAATTACTTCATTGCTATCTATCATACCAAAACCACCCATCAAAGCCATATTTGACCATTGTCCATTAAGGCGTATTTGTGTAACTCCAATATCTAATGCCGTAAGTAATGGAGCATGATTTGGTAATATGCCAATTTTACCACTATTTGTAGATAAAATTATTTCTTCAACTTCAGAATTCCAAACAATTCGATTAGGAGCCATTACACGGAGATTCAATTTCATTTTTTCTATATATTATCTAATTGTAAAATTGCAGCTTTTGCAGTGGCTTCATCAATATTACCCACTAAATAAAAAGCTTGTTCAGGCAAACTATCTAATTCACCGGTTAAAATCATTTTGAAACCTCTTATTGTTTCATTAAGACTGACATATTTGCCTGGTGATCCAGTAAAAACTTCTGCTACAAAAAAAGGCTGTGATAAGAAGCGTTCAATTTTTCTTGCTCTAGCAACTAGTAAACGATCCTGTTCTGATAATTCATCCAGACCAAGGATAGCTATAATATCTTGAAGTTCTTTATATCGTTGGAGAGTTTGTTTAACTCCTTGTGCTACTTCATAATGTTCTTCACCGACAATCCACGGTTGTAACACGGTTGATGTTGAATCTAATGGATCTACAGCTGGATAAATACCCTTAGCTGCTAATCCTCTTGACAACACAGTCGTAGCATCGAGATGTGCAAATGTCGTAGCTGGAGCTGGATCGGTCAAATCGTCTGCCGGTACATAAACTGCTTGGATAGAAGTTATAGAACCTTCTTTTGTAGAAGTTATCCTTTCTTGTAAAGAACCCATTTCCGTAGCTAGAGTCGGCTGATAACCTACGGCAGACGGCATTCTACCTAAAAGAGCAGAAACTTCCGACCCGGCTTGAACAAAACGAAATATATTATCAATAAACAATAATACATCTTGTTTATTAACATCTCGAAAATATTCTGCCATGGTTAATGCCGTTAGACCCACTCTCATACGAGCTCCTGGTGGTTCGTTCATTTGCCCATATACAAGAGCAACTTTGGATTCCGATATGTTTTCTTCATTTATAACTTTGGATTCTTTCATCTCCATATAAAGATCGTTCCCCTCACGAGTTCGTTCTCCTACTCCACCAAAAACAGAAACACCTCCATGAGCTTTAGCAATGTTATTGATCAATTCCATAATTAGAACTGTTTTTCCTACTCCAGCTCCTCCAAATAATCCAATTTTTCCTCCACGACGATAAGGGGCCAACAAATCAACGACTTTAATACCTGTTTCAAATATTGAAACTTTAGTTTCTAAATCCATAAATGCTGGAGCGGGTTTATGAATTGGAGATTTTGCCGTAGCTTCTACTGAACCCATATTATCTACGGGTTCTCCAAGAACATTGAATATGCGTCCTAACGTTACTTCACCAACTGGAACACTAAGAGGAGCCCCAGTATCAATAACTTCCATTCCTCGCATTAAACCATCTGTAGCACTCATAGCTACAGCTCTGACTTTATTATTACCGAGTAATTGTTGCACTTCGCAAGTAACGTTAATACTTTGACCTGCTTGATTTTGTCCCTTAACTATTAAGGAATTAAAAATATTGGGCATTTTTCCGACCGGAAAAGCAACATCTAAAACTGGTCCGATTATTTGGGTGATGTAACCTTCCGACGATGTAGAAATTCCAAGAAATCTATAATTTTTCATAAGTTTATTCTCAAAAGCTATTCACTTTATTTATATATATATTCATGAATATGTTGTAATTTTTGATCAATCAATCAATGAGTTCTCTGTTTGGTCAGTTCTTCTATTTCATTCAAACAAATTGTTCAGCTTCTTTTGTAAAATTTTTTAGCGTAAAAAAAAAAAAAATTATACAGAAACTAAAAAAATGAATCTGATTTATTATTCATAATTTATATTAATAGTTTAGGATGAAAAATTAAGTCTTGACAATTATTTAATGGTTTTATCAGTATCTATACGCTAAATATGCTTTCCTTTTTATCTGTTTAAAAGCAACAACAGATAAGTTTTATTTTAGTAAAAATAAAAGAAAATTTGCTATTTGCTCAAATAATTTGGACTAAAAACTAGGTTGCATTATACATTAAACACACTATAGAATAGTACTGTTCGAATACCTAAAAAAAAAAATATTTGTACATAATTTTTAATTTTTGACAATTTCTTTTTAGATATTCTTTTTTCTACTGCTACAAAAATGTTTTAATCTCGAGCAGATCTTATCTTTACAAGAACAATCGATTACGTTCTAGGGAGGAACCTATGTCACCACAAACGGAGACCAAAGCAGGTGTTGGATTTAAAGCTGGTGTTAAAGATTATCGATTGACTTATTTTACTCCAGATTATGAAACCAAAGATACCGATATTTTAGCAGCATTTCGTATGACTCCGCAGCCGGGGGTACCACCGGAAGAAGCAGGAGCAGCTGTAGCTGCTGAATCCTCCACGGGCACCTGGACTACCGTATGGACAGATGGACTTACTAGTCTTGATCGATATAAAGGTCGCTGCTATAATATTGAGCCTGTTGCTGGAGAAGATAACCAATTCATAGCTTATGTAGCCTATCCTTTAGATCTTTTTGAAGAAGGTTCTGTTACCAATCTTTTTACTTCAATTGTTGGTAATGTTTTCGGCTTCAAAGCTCTACGTGCTTTACGTTTAGAAGATTTACGAATTCCTCCTGCTTATTCTAAAACTTTTATAGGACCACCCCATGGTATCCAGGTTGAAAGAGATAAGTTAAACAAATATGGTCGTCCGTTATTAGGTTGTACAATTAAACCAAAGTTGGGACTTTCTGCTAAAAACTATGGTAGAGCTGTTTATGAATGTCTTCGTGGTGGACTTGACTTCACCAAAGATGATGAGAATGTAAACTCTCAACCTTTTATGCGTTGGAGAGATCGTTTCTTATTCGTAGCAGAAGCAATGTTTAAATCCCAAGCTGAAACAGGTGAAATTAAAGGACATTACTTAAATGCTACGGCAGGTACATGTGAAGAAATGTTAAAAAGAGCAGTTTTCGCCAGAGAATTAGGGGCTCCAATTATTATGCATGACTACCTGACAGGTGGTTTTACTGCAAATACTAGTCTAGCTTTTTACTGTCGAGATAATGGTTTACTTCTTCATATTCACCGAGCAATGCATGCTGTTATCGATAGACAAAAAAATCATGGTATTCACTTTCGTGTACTAGCTAAAGCATTACGTATGTCTGGAGGAGATCATATTCATGCTGGTACTGTTGTTGGTAAACTTGAAGGTGAAAGAGACTTAACTTTAGGATTTGTTGATTTACTTCGCGACGATTTTATCGAAAAAGATCGAAGTCGTGGAATTTATTTCACCCAGGACTGGGTTTCTATGCCTGGTGTACTTCCTGTAGCTTCGGGTGGTATTCACGTTTGGCACATGCCAGCTTTGACTGAAATTTTTGGAGATGATTCTGTATTACAATTTGGTGGCGGAACCTTAGGACATCCTTGGGGTAATGCACCTGGTGCTGTCGCTAATAGAGTTGCTGTCGAGGCTTGTGTACAAGCTCGTAACGAAGGCCGAGATCTAGCTACAGAAGGTAATGATATTATTCGTGAAGCTGCTAAATGGAGTCCCGAATTAGCTGCTGCTTGTGAAGTTTGGAAAGAAATCAAATTTGAATATGAAGCGGTTGATACTCTTTAATTTGATTCTTTTTTTTTTATAATTGAAAATAACCTCTTTTACGTTTTTTTTTTAGAACGTTAAACTGGTTTTTTAAAAATTTTCATGGAATAACTCTTGGTAATTTGTTGAGGGAGGGGGTTATTCCAGGTACCCTCTCTCCCCTCAAAATGGATTTGAACCTTTTTTGAGTAAATTCATAGGGGTTGGTAACTCAGAGGATCAGAGTTTATGGTTCCGAACCATAAAGTCAGGGGTTCAAATCCCCTCCAACTCATAATCTAGAACCTTTTTTCTCTTATCTCGTTGTTAGATATCTATATAAAATAATAAATAACAAAAATAGAAAGATCGCTTTCTTTTTGCTTTTTTGACCTTTTTTTTTTACTATTTTTGTATTTCTCGATAAAAGGTCCTAATATCTTAGTAACTCACAGCTAATAGTAAAAAAAAAAAAAGAATTTGACTAAAATGCATTTTATTATTTTTTTTTTTACTATTCTTATCTATATAAGACCAACTTTTTGAATCTTTGAACTCTTAGAAATCAAAATCAATTGATTCTTGATATAACAACATAAATTCATAAATTAAATCTTTTTTTTTTACGAAGAAACTGTGAACCAATATTCATCATTGTTTAATATTAATTAAAGAATCGTGACAAGATTTCAGACAATAATATTTTTTTTAGGTACTGATATGGAGCAAGAACCTACTACGTCACTTAATCAAGAACCTAGTACGTCATTGAAGGATTGGTTTGAACAAAAACAAAAATTGTATGACTCAGTTGGGGATGATCTAGAAGAAGTAAAAGTTGATTTCGAAGATTTGCATCCCAAGGAAAGACAACGTTTGGCTGTAATAGCTGAGCTCACTAGACGAAGTGAAGGCTTGTGGGAACGATGTGATAATTGTGAAAGCATGTTGTATGTGAAATTTCTGAAACAAAATTTGAGTGTGTGTGAAGAATGTGGTTATCATTTACAAATGAATAGTACTGAACGAATTGAAGCATTAATTGATCCAGAAACTTGGATTCCTATAGATGAAGATATGATTTCCCAAGATATTTTGAATTTTGGTGATGAAGATTCTTATGAAGAGAGGCTTGTTAAGTATCAAAAACAAACCGGTTTGGCTGAAGCTGTTCAAACAGGTGTAGGATTCATGAATGAAATCCCGATAGCACTTGGTGTTATGGATTTTAAATTCATGGGAGGTAGCATGGGTTCAGTAGTAGGTGAAAAAATTACCCGTTTAGTTGAATTAGCAACACTAGAATCTTTACCTTTAATCATTGTATGTTCATCGGGTGGAGCACGTATGCAAGAAGGAACATTGAGTTTAATGCAGATGGCAAAAATATCTTCTGTATTACAAATTCATCAAATTCAAAATAGATTGTTATATATTTCTGTTCTGACTTATCCTACAACAGGGGGCGTAACTGCAAGTTTTGGTATGCTAGGTGATCTTATCATTGCTGAACCCAGAGCCTATATTGCCTTTGCTGGTAGGCGGGTTATTGAACAAACTTTACATGAAGAGATACCTGAAGACTTTCAATTTGCTGAATTTTTATTTGATCATGGTTTACTTGATCTTATTATTCCGCGTAAGCTTTTGAAGGGAGCTTTGAGTGAGTTATTACAACTTTATAGCGCGGCTCCTTACAAACTTAATCAACCACCCAAATTTCATCTAGTTAATCAATTACATGAGTATTATGAATCAGATCCATCACATGAATCTGATAAATTAGATAAATTGTCTCAATCTTATAAATCCGAAAAAATACTTGATTCTGATAATGATACAATGAATCAATCAATTGACTAATTGAAGAACAATTTTGAAACTTTGAAACTAGTACTAGATGACTTATATATTAAGCTATTGCTGTTCGAGTAGTTTTTTATTTTCTATCAAATTACAATAAATTCAAAAAATTTTTAGCCAAGTCCAATAAAAATAGTAAAATTAATTTTAAACTTTTTTTTATAATTATAATAGTAGATATGGTAAAACTAGGAACTTTATACCATTCTCTAATAGTCTAAAATGGATATAATTTAAACGGATTTGAAGACTAATCAATAAAAAAAAATCTCACTAGAGATATAGATAACAGATCAATTTACTACTATCAATAGAACTTATGACAGCTGATTTTTTACCCTCCATTTTTGTACCGCTAGTTGGTTTGGTTTTTCCAGCTATCACAATGACATCACTTTTTTTATATATTGAACAGGATGAAATTATTTGAAAAAAAAAAGAAAAAATTAATTATTCTATATTAATATCCATTTTTAAACAAAAAAAAAAATGGATATATTTCAATTTTGGTCACACTTTAACTTGAATTAATGCTATTACTAGATTATTAGTATTTTTAATGTTTATAGTATCTAAAAAACATAAATATTTTTTAGATACTATAATGCTCAATTTGTCTGAAGTACCTGAATTTGTTGTAGTAATTTGTGTTTGAAAAAAAAAAAATTGAATTTGCACAAATAATAAATATGATGAATAGACAATCCGATTTAATTCGCGTCGACTATATACGGGGTTCTCGTAACCTTAGTAACTTTTTTTGGGCAACCAGTCTTTTTGTTGGAGCTTTCGGTTTTTTTCTAATTGGATTTTCTAGTTATTTGGGAAAAGACTTGGTTCCTTTTCTATATTCTCAAGAACTTTTATTCATTCCACAAGGAATTGTAATGTGTTTTTATGGAATTGCTGGATTTTTTCTCGGAATTTATTTATGGTGTACGATATTTTGGAATGTAGGTAGTGGATATAATTATTTTGATAAACAAGACGAAATTCTTTGTATATTCCGATGGGGCTTTCCTGGTCGGAATCGGCGCATTCTTCTTAAGATTAAAATGCATGATATTAAAGCAATAAAAATGGAAATACGAGAGGGGTTTTATCCACGTCGTTTTCTCTATATAAAAATAAAGGGTCAACAATATATACCTTTAACCCAATTAGGTGAAAATTTTACAACTTTAAACGAAATGGAAGAAATTGCAGCTGAGTTAGCACGTTTTTTACGAGTATCTCTTGAAGGATAATAAAACAAAAAAGGGTCCCTTTATGTTTGGATTTAACTCTTTCTAATTATCCAAAAATTTTATACTTTATCTGTTAACTAAAAAAAAAAAAATTCTTCTAATTCCTGGGGTAGTTACTATGCAATTAGATTGGTGGAAACCTTTTGACTGGTTTTTTGAGATTCCATTTCGTTCCTTAGAGAGAGCTTATATGACTGGTAAATATATGCAAGAATTGGAAAAGTTTTTTTTATCTTATCGAGCAAAAAAAATATCATCGAGATATCAATGGAAAATTTTTATTTTATGTATGAATATGGAATTTAACTATTGCATATTCAGCATATACTGGAATCTTTTAGAATGTAAATTAAGTATTATTATAGCAACATTTTGGTATAGAGCAAAACGTAAATTATTCAAGATTTTCTTGAATTTTTCATTTTCAAGTAATAATACAAAAAAAGCGTGGATTGGTACAAATTTATTATCAAACAAAAAAAATATTTCTGAAAAAAAAGAAAATAGAAAAGAATATTCTTTTTCTGAAAACTATACGAATCGTTTTCGAGATGATTGTTTTTTTTCTTCAAGAACGAAAATAGCCCTAAAATTGAAGAAAATAAGACAAATGAATCAAAAATTGTCTTCTATTGAATCAATTCTAATTGCCTTAGAACAAAACCGTACATTTTACTTCTCAGACAATTTTGAGCAATATTTTTTTCTTCTCAAACCACATGATTATTTTGGACCAACAATAACTGCTTACGAATCCATTAGTTTGGTACCACGCTCCATACTTCGTACTTTATCTCGCTTCCAATTAGAATTAGCAGGTAAATCGAGTTCGTTGGTACTTGATGAATTTTGGTTGGCTAAATATCAAGCCTCAGCTTCTCTTCAATACCTTGGATGTTTAATTATTTTACCTTACACAACTTCATACTTTTTAGAAAAATGGCTTCTAAAACCTTCAATTACAATTTGGTGGAATACAGCTCAATTAAGTATTTTTTTTAATAAGGTTCAAGAAGAAAAAGCTTTAGAAAGACTTCAAAATGTTGAAGAATTTATCTGGTTAAATAGGCTTTTGAGAGATCCTATCGCAGAGGAATCAAAAAATTTTGATACAGAAGTATATGAACAAACAATAAATTTAGTAAAAATCTACAATGAAGATTGTATCGGAATCATTTTACATTTAGCAACAGATATAATTCGCCTTATTACAATTCTTGTACTTTTTTTTGTCGGTCGGAAACAACTAGCTATTCTGAACTCGTGGCTTCAAGAATTATTCTACAGTTTAAGCGATACAATGAAAGCTTTTTTCATCATTCTCTTAACCGATTTATGTATTGGATTTCATTCACCCCATGGTTGGGAAATAGTAATAAGCTCGTTTTTGGAATATTTAGGATTTTCGCAAAATACTTATATAATATCTTGTTTTGTCTCGACTTTTCCAGTTATCCTAGATACAGTTTCTAAATATTGGATTTTTCGGCACTTAAATCGCATATCCCCCTCCATTGTTGCGACTTATCATTCAATGAATGAATGATTATTATGTTGCTATATTTATTGTATATTGTAGTAAAAAAAGGTTATTACGATTTAGCTTAATTGCCGTATCAAAACAGTTGATTCAAAATACTAGAAAGTTTTTTAATAATTCTAATAAGGCTTAAATAAAATTTTTTTTTTTTTTCTTTAAAAAACTTGAATTAAAATGACTTATGAAATATACTTGATACTTATAATTAAACCATGCGAAATCTAACTTTTTATAATTGGATGAAGAAAATACTGATTCCGATTATTTCATGTATCGTAATTTATCCTTCAATCTCCTATGCATATCCCATTTTTGCACAACAAAATTATGAAAGTCCACGTGAAGCAACTGGACGTATTGTATGTGCCAATTGTCATCTTGCTAAAAAACCAATCGATATCGAAGTTCCACAGTCTGTACTTCCTAATACTGTTTTTGAAGCTGTAGTTAAAATTCCCTATGATATGCAGCTAAAACAAGTACTGGCTAATGGGAAAAAAGGAGGTTTTAATGTAGGAGCTGTACTTATAATGCCTGAAGGATTTGAATTAGCTCCAAATGATCGTATTCCGAATTTATTAAGAGAGAAAATAGGTAATTTATCTTTTCAAAACTATCGCCCCGATCAAAAGAATATTCTTGTAGTAGGTCCAGTTTCGGGTAAAAAATATAGTGAAATTGTGTTTCCTATTATTTCGCCAAATCCCGTTATAAATAAAAAGTCTCATTATCTTAAATATCCTATTTATGTAGGGGGAAATCGAGGTCGAGGACAAATTTATCCCGACGGAAGTAAAAGTAATAACACTATTTATAATGCATCAGCAACCGGAAATATTAAAAAAATATTTCGTAAAGAAAAAGGTGGATACGAAATAACAATTGAGCGATCATCTGACGGACGTCAAATTGTTGATATTGTACCTACAGGACCTGAATTGATCGTCTCAGAAAATGAATTTGTAAAAATTGATCAACCTTTGACTAATAATCCTAATGTAGGTGGTTTTGGTCAGGCAGAAGCAGAAATTGTTCTTCAAGATCCTTCGCGAGTTCAAGGTCTATTACTGCTCTTTGCAGCCGTTATTATAGCACAGATTTTTCTTGTACTTAAGAAGAAGCAATTTGAGCGAGTTCAATTAGCTGAAATGAATTTTTGATTAGTTTTTGATCTAAAAAAACTTAGAATAAACTACTAAAATCGTTCAAATATTACAATTATCTTCTTCTTTCTTTTCAATTGATAGATTCTATAATGAATTTTAAAAGAGATTCCAATCAGTTTTTGTCTATGACAAAAATTTCTTCAGAAATTGAATGTTTTCGATATGATTTTTTATATCCCTTTTTAAGAGAGATTTTAATTTATAAAGGATGTACACCAAATAGAAACTTTTTGATTTTGGGAATAATGTCTCAACACGCATTGATAAATTTCTATAACCTTACCAAATGGTATTCGGAAATTTCTATTGACTCCAATATATTTTTTTTTAAACCTTTAGCTTCTCGAAGTGAGTATGAAAATTTGGAATCCCATTATTTTTTTGAGTCAAAAAATGTTTGTAAAGCGGATAAAAAAGAATTTGAACAGAAAAAGCCTAAAATTAATCTTTATTGTTTAGCAAAGCAAAGTTTTTTTGATGATTTTGGGATCGAATCAACAAAAACGTTAAGAAACTTTTTGAGATTTATTTTGTTTGTTTCGTTTAATTTTGATAATTTTGACTCAGATTCGTATAGATATAAGAAACAAAAAAAAATTTATTCATCCAAACTTTATTGCCTTTTTTCCGAAACAACTTATCCATTTTTTTTTATAAAATATTTAATTCTGTTCAAAAAATGGAGGGCCGAAGACTTCTACTTAAATATGTCTTACATTGCATTTCATGCAAATATTTTCAATATTTCTAGTCTGTTAATTAAGATGGCTTTTATTGAAAAACAAACCGTTTATTTTCTAAGTTAAACAAAATTAGATTAAAAAGGTGAAAATATTTAAGGTAATATACTTTAATTAATTTCTAATGAAATCAGAATAAGTTTAAAGAATTCTTTTTCTATATAGATATTATATTTATATCTTTTTTTTTATGTTCTAGAAATTTATTTTTCAACAACAATTCTTTTTTTATATACGAAAATTATCATGATCTATTGGAGAATCAATATAATTGATTCTCCGATAGATCAATCGCAAAATCCCTGTGGAATTTGGAATAAAAATTACTCCATACTAATTTCTTTTTTCTTTTTGATAAAAAAGAAAAAAGAAATTTAGAATTAAAGGGATGATCCTAATCCGGAATATGCTCCGTAGAAAAAAATTCCAAGCAAACCAATGATAAGTATACCAGCTACGGTACCTATAAGCCAAAGAGGAATTCTTCCGGTCGTATTGGCCATTATATTACTCCCTTTCGTCTTTTTTTTTTGATTGGGTGGTTATAATTCAAAAATAAACTATTTTCAATGATTATTTTCCTTCTTTTTTCACACTAATTTTTTTTTTAGTTGAAGAAATAATTGGAAAATAGAACAGCAAGTACAAAAATAAGTAATAATCCCCAGTAAAGACTTGTACGATTTAATTCTACATTTTGTCTGTTTGGATTTGGTTGTGTCATAATTCTAGGTTTCAAAAAATCTATCGTTGAATAAACTGCATTGCCGATATAGATCCCAAGAAAAAAACTGTAGGTACGGCTAAGCCGTGAATAGCTAGCCATCTAACTGTAAATATTGGATAAGTTCTATCCAGAGTCATCGATATCTCCTATAATTATTTAGTAAATTCATTGACCTGTTCTAATGAATTGAACCGGCCTGTTATTAATGGAATATCTTGTCGGCTTTCCGTAAAATATTCATTAGGGCGGGGACTTCCAAAAACATCATAGGCTAATCCTGTACTAACAAATAACCAACCAGCTATAAATAAAGAAGGTATAGTAATGCTGTGAATAACCCAGTAGCGAATACTGGTAATAATATCAGCAAAAGGTCGTTCTCCTGTATTACCAGACATGATTATCTCCGTATATTCATTTGGGATTTAACGAGGAACAAATCCCTCGTATTTGAGAGGCAAAATGAGGAAAAACTATTTCAATTTGGTATAATAAATAAAATTTTCAATGATATTAGGTTGTCAAGTTTTTAGCAAGAATTTGTTTAGCATATACTAAATTAGTATAGCTAGGGTTTTATCGAAGGAGCAAGGTAACTCAACCAAAATCGTTGGGAATCATAATAAAAACTAATTTTAGATTCCTTATCCTTTTATATTAATGGGATTCATTGTTATGAACAATACAAATGTCATTTATTTTCTTTTTTTGAAAGTACAAAAATTATGGACTAATTGAAAGAAACTAACAATAAAAATGAAACGAAAATTTTATGAGATACTTTTTGGAAAGCTTTGTACTGAAATGGTTTTTTTAATTAAATGGATTTCTCTATGATTACTCTAATCAGTTATTTTGTCCTTTTACTAGCAGCATTAACTTTAACTACCTTTTTATTTATTACTTTTAATAAGATACAACTTATATAACATAAAAAATGACAATGAAATCACAAAACAAAAGAAATTTTTTTAGTTTTACAATTTCATGTAGATATTTGTAAAGTTTAGAATACTTAAACTAAATTAGTATATATCTTTTTTATTCTTTTTTTTTTTTTACAACTCAAAAAAATTACAAAAAAATTATGGTTGAAGCATTATTATCTGGAATTGTTTTGGGTTTGATTCCAATTACTTTAGCGGGATTATTTGTAACTGCTTATCTACAATATCGACGTGGTGATCAATTAGATTTATAAAAGTGACCCTAAAAATTAGAATTTGGTTTTATTTTTAGAATAGTTTTTAATTTCTATATTTTCTATGTAAGAACAGAAAAAAGCACGCCCTGTAGGATTTGAACCTACGGCATCAGGTTTTGGAGACCTACGTTCTACCAGTCTGAACTAAGAGCGCCTTCTTTTTAGTGTCCACTATTTATGGCTAGAAGTATACATTCTTTGATTCACATTGAATACTTTTTTAAGCGTTTACTTTTTCAATAAAAGAATACATGGTGAACTAACAGGTGAACTAAAAAGAAGTTTGTTTTTGGAGGAAACAAGTTTTTTAGGTAGGGATGACAGGATTCGAACCTGCGACCTTTTGTACCCAAAACAAACGCGCTACCAAACTGCGCTACATCCCTTACCCAACATCGATTATATTAGCTTCATATATATTTATATCTATTACAATAAAGTTTCAATATATTTATTTAAAAAGAAAAACAGTAGATTACTTTCTAATATATGAAACCTTTTGCTCCAAAATTATGTTTTATTTTAATAAAAATGTAATCTATCTTTTCTTGTTTTTTCATTTTTCAATAGGCAACGTGTAATTAAACAGTGAAGATTAAAAGGAAGAGTTTTTAATTGATAAAAAAGGAAAAACTAGCAATGCAAGATGTAAAAATTTATCTCTCTACTGCTCCTGTATTAGCAACACTTTGGTTTGGTTTTTCGGCTGGTTTCCTTATAGAGATCAATCGTTTTTTCCCCGATGCTTTGGTTTTTCCTTTCCTCTAAATAGAAAAAATTGCAATTTCGGGATTAAAAAAACTAGTTTTTGATCTCTTCTCTAATCATTAGGATTAAACTTGATAGGAGTAATGCAGAATATCTTGAGAAGTTTATGGCTAAAAAAAAGGATATACGAATAACGATAGTTTTAGAATGTATTAGTTGTGATCGAAGAGATAATACTAGAACTTTAAAAGGTATTTCTCGTTATACTACTGAGAAAAATCGTCGTACTACAGTTAATCGATTAGAATTGAAAAAATTTTGTTGCTGCTGTTTGAAACATACTATTCACCGAGAATTAAAAAAATAAAAAAAAAAAAATATATATATATATATATATTTGTACCTATATAGTTTAAAAAAGATCATGAATAAACTTAGACGATTTCCTCGTAGACGTTTGCCACCAATACGATATGGTGAAATTATTGATTATAAAAATATAAGTTTATTGCGCAGATTTATTAGTGAACAGGGCAAAATTTTATCTAGACGATTGAATAAATTGACCTCAAAACAACAACGTTTAATGACTGTTGCTATTAAAAGAGCTCGTGTTTTAGCTTTGTTACCTTTTTTAAATACTGAAAATTAATGGAATTCAGAAGTGATTTTTGTTATTGTTGATAAAAAAAAAAGCTTGTTTTTTTGTGAGTTACAGAAGTAACTAAAAATAGTATTTTATTTTTTGACCTCCTCGAAGTCAAATATCCGAGGAGGTTTAATCTCTATTTTTGTCCTTCATGTCTAGTGTTTAATATTTTTAATTATATCGGTAACACATTCGTTATCTAATATAGCCATTTGTGCTAATGTTTTGCGATTCAAATAAATACAATTTTTGTACAAAAAAGAAATAAGATTATTATAGGACATTCCATTCTGTCGAGCTGTTGCGTTGATTCGGGTAATCCATAAACGACGAAAATCTCTTTTTCTATTATTCCTATCTCTATAAGAGTTTGTTAAAGCCCTTAGGACTTGTTGATTGACAGTTCGAAATATTTTTGAATGTGCTCCTTTAAAACTTGATGCAAATTTTAGAATCTTTTTTCGATATTGTCGTGCTCCAAATCCGCGTTTAACTCTGGTCATTGACTCTTAGTTTTATAAAAAAGGAAACTTTTCTTTTTAGTTTTGAGAGTAATAAAAGTAATAAGAGTACGAATTTTTTCTTCTATGTAGAAAAAAAAATTGATCAAACAACAACTATTTCTTATGCAGGAAATTAAAATTCCAATAACTTTTGCTACTATAACCTTCCTAACCATATTTTTTTGTTCTGTTATGATCCTATAAACATAATTAGAATATCGAATTACAAAAAGAAATAATAATGGATTCCTGAGTTTCTATGGTCCTTTCCTTTACAGTAAGGTCCTCTCGATCTACCGGAGCTAGAATTCTCTCAAAAAAGATAAATAGGTGTTTGATAATTTATATAATTCTCAATATTAAGCTCTTCCCGAAATTTCGGATGTGATGCAACTAGCTTAATACTGCTTCTTTGTATAGTAACGGCATTTTAATGAGAGTTTCTTAGACAACTGACCTTTGGATTCTGTTATTGCAATCCGTCTAAATAGATATATATATCTATTTTTTAGTTATTTCTCGCTTGATGATTATTTATCTATTAAGAAAAAAAGTCATCGAGAAACCGCTTTTCACCCCCTAAATTGGATGATTCAATTAGTTTTAATAAGAACCATAAATTTCACTTCCCTGAACAAAGAAGATGATGGATCTTTTATTGGTTAAATAAAGGATTTGACTGCAATATAAATACCTTTAAATTTAGCGTTCGCTGATCCAAACAAGTCACACATACACCCTGGTACAAACACCTCTACGTTGAGGACATCCTTGAAGAGCAGGAGATTTTGTTCTAGTTTTAATTAATTGTCTTGCATTTCTAATAAGTTGTCGAATTGTTGGCATTTTTCTCCATTTATGCAGTTTTCTTGCTGGTTTTGATTAGTCTTAACCACCAAAATTTTAAAAATTTTAGATATTCAAACTTCCAATAAAAAATTCACTTAACTACAAACTTTCTAGAAATTAATAAAGTATTGAATCAGAAGAACTTTCTATTGCTACAAGATCTATAAGTCCGTAGTCTCTGGCTTCTTCTGCTGACATAAAAACATCTCGTTCCATATCTTCGGAAACAATCCTTAAAGGTTTTCCTGTCCGTTGTACATAAACTTTTGTTATACAATCACGTAACTTCAATATTTCTTCTGCTTCTAAAACGCATTCCCCAGCTTGGCCATCATAATACGAACTTGCAGGTTGATGAATCATAATCCTAGCATGAGGTAATGCTAGACGTTTGGTAATTTCACCTCCGGCTAATATAAAAGATCCCATGGATGCAGCTAATCCCATACAAATTGTATGAACGTCTGGTATTACAAATTGCATAGCATCATAAACTGAGATTCCAGGTAATACTGCTCCACCTGGGGAATTTATATATAAATATAAATCTCTAGTATCATCCTCCCCATTCAAATACATCATAATACCTACAAGTTGATTGGAAATTTCATCATCCACTTGCTGTCCCAAAAAAAGAAGTCTTTCTCGATAAAGTCTATTGATTAGGATAAATTTTTAGTTTATTATTCCTCTAAAACCGTACATGAAATTTTCAAATCATACGGCTCCGGCAGTTTTTAGAAACATTTTTTTGAATCTTAAATATATAGATCTATCTAGTTTTTTTAGTCTTAATTCAAAAAAATATTTCAATATTTCACCACTTCTAGTTCAGGTTCGTTACTTTTTTTTTCATGTCTTTTCATCATTGCACATGAAACATATTGAACTAGCTTCTGATTCAGTATATTATTCACCTTTAAAAAAGTAAGAAAAGCTTTTTAATGATGTTAATCTTAATCCCTCTCTCTAAATTGTTTTCAAATAGGTTGCATTGTTTTAATTTTTAGGTTTTCAATCTACTTCGGAGAATTTTTGAATAAAGTATTAATTGCACATACAGGACAAGTAATAATTCTACTTTTTCTTCTGTTCTGTCATAATTATTTAGAGCTTTCATGATTCTTTCAGTGCTTTAAACCTGTAAAAAAAAAAGTCAAAAATATTTTCTTTTTTTTTTTTACAAGTTTTTATGAATTTGTCTCACGAAGCCTGACTATTCTGAATTGGTTTTAGTTAACCATAAATCGTTTCAAAGATCGTTTCTTTTTGAAACTTTCACTAAAAATTCCACGCTTCGGACTATTTGTTCTGGCAGCAAGTCTGGGTGGGTAAAAAACATTTTTAATTAAATAAAATGACGGTAATAAAAACCATAAAACCTTCTATGTTTAACAAATCGCACTATACGTCAATCCAAACTGCATCTTCTTCACCAGGTAAACGAAAAGGCACTTTCGGAACACCAATGGGCATGATAAGACAAATTGTATTGGTTGATCTCTAACATGAAAACGTAATTTTTTCTAAAAATTAAGTATTATTATTATTGTAACACAAAAAAATTCAATAAACATTTGTCAGATAATATTTACTTGATTCCGATTTTCGGTTTTTATTCTCACTCTATTTTTTTAGTAAAAAAAAAAATTAAAAGATTTCTGGTTTGGTTATATTAATTAATCAAACATGCTTTAGTTTCAATTTTTCGGTTTTTTTTGATTAAATTTTAATGGTACCAAGCTCTAGATTGTTATTGAATAAGTATTTATGCTAGAATATTTTTATTCATTAATGTTGCTACAGGACAAATTGTTGTCATATAATTGAATAAAAAAATTTGTAAATTTTAAAATACATTATTGGATTAGATTTTTCATTATTATCCTGGAGAGAAAAATTATGAGTTTTCTTCTAATGCAATAAAGTTATATAGTATTTATTTTCTTCGTAAAAAAAGGGGTATTTCAATGGGTTTACCTTGGTATCGTGTTCATACCGTTGTCTTGAATGATCCTGGTCGTTTATTGTCTGTACATTTAATGCATACTGCTTTAGTTTCTGGCTGGGCTGGTTCAATGGCTCTTTATGAATTAGCTGTTTTTGATCCCTCAGATCCTGTTCTTGATCCGATGTGGCGACAAGGTATGTTTGTTATTCCTTTTATGACACGTATAGGAATAACAAAATCATGGGGAGGCTGGAGTATCACTGGCGAGACTGTAACTGATGCTGGTATTTGGAGTTATGAGGGAGTAGCTGCAGCACATATAGTACTCTCTGGATTACTTTTTCTTGCAGCTATTTGGCATTGGGTTTATTGGGATTTAGATTTATTTCGTGATGAACGTACAGGAAAACCTTCTCTTGATTTACCAAAAATTTTTGGAGTTCACTTATTTTTATCAGGTGTACTTTGTTTTGGTTTTGGAGCTTTTCACGTAACTGGTTTGTTTGGACCAGGTATTTGGGTTTCTGATCCCTACGGATTAACCGGAAATGTACGACCTGTAGATCCTGCTTGGGGAGCTGAAGGTTTTGATCCTTTTGTTCCAGGAGGAATAGCATCACATCATATTGCAGCAGGTATTTTAGGAATTTTGGCAGGTTTATTTCACCTAAGTGTTCGTCCACCTCAACGTTTATACAAAGCATTGCGTATGGGTAATATTGAAACAGTTTTATCCAGTAGTATTGCTGCTGTTTTTTTTGCGGCTTTTGTAGTTTCTGGAACCATGTGGTACGGATCTGCTGCAACTCCTATTGAATTATACGGACCAACCCGTTACCAATGGGATCAAGGTTATTTTCAACAAGAAATAGATAGGCGTATTCGTGTTAGTTTGGCGGATAATTCTAGTTTGTCAGAAGCTTGGTCAAAGATTCCCGAAAAATTGGCTTTTTATGATTATATTGGTAACAATCCAGCAAAAGGTGGTTTATTTAGAGCAGGTGCAATGGACAATGGAGATGGAATAGCTGTGGGTTGGTTAGGTCATGCAGTTTTTAGAGATAAAGAAGGACATGATTTATTTGTACGCCGCATGCCCACTTTTTTTGAAACATTTCCAGTTGTTTTGGTGGATGAAGAAGGAATTGTGAGAGCTGATGTTCCTTTTCGCCGCGCAGAATCCAAATATAGTGTTGAGCAGGTTGGGGTTACTGTTGATTTTTACGGTGGTGAACTGAATGGTGTAAGTTTTAGTGATCCCGCTACAGTAAAAAAATATGCAAGACGTTCTCAGCTGGGTGAAATCTTTGAATTTGATCGTGCCACTCTAAAATCTGATGGTGTTTTTCGTAGTAGTCCTAGAGGTTGGTTTACATTTGGTCATGCCACATTTGCTCTTCTGTTCTTTTTTGGACATATTTGGCATGGTGCCAGAACTTTGTTTAGAGATGTTTTTGCAGGTATCGATCCTGATTTAGAAAGTCAAATCGAATTTGGAGCTTTTGAGAAATTAGGTGATCCCAGTACTGAAAAACGGGCAGTCTAACTCACTTGGCTAATCTAAACTATAATCATAACAATGATTAATTGGTGATTAATTGGATTAATTCCAAAAACTGGAATTCATAAAAAATTCCATTTTAAGTCCAATTCTAGAAAGTTGATTTTCAGTATTTTTTAATGAAAAAACGTATGAAAAAAATCGAAATATTCCTTTTTTAACTAGCCTGAAAGAATCTATCTTAATAATCCTCATTTCTAATCAAATCTATGGAAGCTTTGGTTTATACATTTTTGTTAGTATCTACTTTAGGTATAATATTTTTTGCTATTTTTTTTCGGGAACCACCTAAAATTGCAAGCAAAGAAAATAAAAAATAATTTGTTAAATTCTAATTCTTTTCGAAATTCTACATCTTTTTTTATTTTCAATTAGTTGAAAATAAAAAAAGAAAGGGACCTTTTTTCCTTCTGGTGAAGGAAGGGTCCCAAGCTATATCAATCTTCATGCTCTTCAAAAGGATCTCGCAGTTCTACCGAAGGTGTACCAAAAGCTGTATATAAGGCATAACCAGTAAAACTTACTAATGAGCAAGATAAAAAAATAGCGATCAAAGTTGCGGTTTCCATTGTTAGATAATAGGTTTATTTGCAATATAATAGTAAATAAAGTTAACAAATCTCAACTAATAAAAAAAAAATCTATGGCTACTAAGATTATTAACGAAAGTAACAAACGTCAATCAAAAATAACTATTGTTGGACTTCTTCTAAAACCACTCAATTCAGAATATGGTAAAGTGGCTCCTGGTTGGGGAACCACTACAATTATGGGTTTTTTTATGGCTTTATTTGCATTGTTTTTAGTTATTATTTTAGAAATATATAATTCTTCTGTGTTACTTGAAGGCGTTCCAATTAGTTGGTAATTTTTTATGGTGGCATTTACCAATTTTATTATTAAAAAATTGTCGCTAAATTAATTACTGTCATTATCATTGAATCAAACGGCAGTTGAATTGCGTAATTATATTGAATACGTTTTTTTGGTCTATGGGTGTGCGATTCGTTTTAATCAATCTAGTCTAATAGTATAAAATCTATTGTGTATATACACACATTTTCCCTTTCGCAAGATGTCATTAGTAATAATTTGATATTTCTAGCTCGAAGTAATAAAAATAAGTATGAAAAGTAAAAAATTTTAAACTATGATGATGTTGATCCATTATTCAAGCTCCGTTACCAAATTGATTCAAAACTTTTTTCTTTACTCAAATAAATACACAAATGATTGAGATCTGAATTTATCCATTATTCCTTCTCAGTAAATGGACAATCATCGGAGTATAAACAACATCTTTGGTTCGATAAATAAAAGCTAGTTAGATTTGGACGTAAAAAAACCTATGAAATTTATTGTCCTTTTCTTTTTTTAACTTTTTGTTATTTTTTAATATTTATCCTTATTAGTAAATAAAAAAATAATAGGTAAAGAGATTTCTTTCAAAGCCAACAAAAAGAACTTTTTTTTTTCAAAAGATTCTCGAGCTGACGTTAGATTAAGGCAAATAGTCGAAAAAAAAAATATGTCAAATTGCTTTAAGTTATTTATATATTTTAATAAAACTCTTTGTTCAAGCTGTATGAAAATAAATTTTTCATGTACAGTTTTTAGAGGGGGTTTCCATTCTACACTACCTATCTCGATAAAGTATACGATTGGTTCGAAGAACGTCTAGAAATTCAAGCTATCGCAGATGATATTACAAGCAAATATGTTCCTCCGCATGTAAATATTTTTTATTGTTTGGGGGGTATTACTTTAACCTGCTTCTTAGTACAAGTAGCTACTGGCTTTGCTATGACTTTTTACTACCGCCCCACGGTTACTGAAGCTTTTGCTTCTGTTCAATACATAATGACTGAAGTTAATTTTGGTTGGTTAATCCGTTCAGTACATCGATGGTCCGCGAGTATGATGGTTCTTATGATGATTTTACATGTATTTCGTGTATATCTTACGGGAGGTTTTAAAAAACCTCGTGAATTAACCTGGGTTACTGGGGTAATTTTAGGTGTATTAACTGTTTCTTTTGGTGTAACTGGTTATTCTCTACCGTGGGATCAGATTGGTTATTGGGCTGTCAAAATTGTTACAGGCGTGCCAGAAGCAATTCCTGTTATAGGTTCGCCTTTGGTTGAATTATTGCGTGGAAGTGTTAGTGTAGGTCAATCAACATTGACGCGTTTTTATAGTTTACATACATTTGTATTACCCCTCCTGACTGCTGTTTTCATGTTGATGCATTTCTTAATGATTAGAAAACAAGGTATTTCGGGACCTCTCTAATCTTTCCTCAATCAAAAAAAGCCCAAAAGGCTTGTTAATCTAATTAAAACTTTAAAGTCCATTGTCTAAAATAGTTCTATTTCTATTTTTATAGGTATATATCTATTGATTTATTATCTTCGAAATTAAAGTTAGTTTTAAGACCGTATCTTTTTTAGTTGAAAAAAAATAGGAGATGGATTATGGGAGTGTGTGACTTGTATCATTACTAGGGCTTGCAGATTAATATTAAACTAAAACAAAATCTACCACATTTAGAGAATGTGTCTCAGTTCCGATCTCTTCTTTCTTTTTTTTTTTCAGAAGTTAAAACTCGGATGTAGATTATACTAGCATTTGTTTTTCTGTATTTAGAACGAGAATTTTAGTTCCAAGATCAAATCGTCAAATTTATTATTATAAGCTTCGTCAAATCCAACCCATTAAACCTTATGGTGAATAAATGCATTTATTTCCTATGCATTTATTATGAACTAATATCGACCATCGGAGCAATCGAATGATCTGGGGAAATGAGATAGCCCTAATTTTAACAAGTTAACCTTCAAAAAGTTCACTTGAAACAGTTGTTATTTGTAGTTTGAGATAATCCGAGAAGCTTTTGTGCTATTTATTTCTGTTTCAAGCTAACGCGGATAAAAAGCATTTTGCTAGTCTAATTAGACTGACATTCTAGAGATAGAATAAAAAAAGACTAATATGTGCTCGAGCCGGATGAAAAAAAACTTTCATGTCCGGTTCTATAGGGGGGGTTCCGAATCGTCAGTAGAAGCACCTATCCCAATAACAAAGAAACCCAATTTGAATGATCCTGTATTACGAGCTAAGTTGGCTAAAGGAATGGGTCATAATTATTATGGAGAACCCGCATGGCCTAACGATTTATTGTATATTTTTCCAGTAGTTATTTTAGGAACGATTGCCTGTATTGTAGGTTTGTCTGTTCTGGAACCTTCAATGATTGGTGAACCAGCAAATCCTTTTGCAACACCTTTAGAAATCTTACCCGAATGGTATTTTTTTCCGGTCTTTCAGATCCTTCGTACAGTACCTAATAAATTATTGGGTGTTTTATTAATGGCTTCCGTACCCGCCGGTTTATTGACCGTTCCGTTCTTGGAAAATGTAAATAAATTTCAAAATCCTTTTCGTCGTCCAGTAGCTACAACAGTTTTTCTGATTGGTACTGTAGTATCTATTTGGTTAGGTATAGGAGCAGCTTTACCAATCGAAAACTCCCTTACCTTAGGTCTTTTCTAAAAACATTTCAATCTCTATCGACTAGTTTTTAAATAATTTTTTTTTTTTTTATCTAGGGAGTTAAAGTTCCTCAGGGAAAAGAAGCCTCCCTAGATTTTTGTATATTTTTTATATTTACCTATTGAATATTCAAAATAAGCCTTCTCTTCTTTTTCAGTGAATAAAATTACTTTTTGAAATTAAACTTGAATTAGTTAATAGATTTAAAAAGGCTTTTTTGTTTTATTTAAGTAGTGGATAATTTTGTTCCAGACAATTTAATAGCGAACCTTTTTTGTAAAGCTTCTAAAATCTGTTCTACAGATTTTTTGCCAAGACTTCGAATGTTTCGTAAATCAGTTTCAGTATACATTAATAAATCGGATACTGTATGCACATTAACTTTTTTTAGACCATTATAAGCTCTTGCAGGTAATTCTAACTGATCAATAAAAATGTTTTTGAAGGCGATTTCTTGTGCTATTGTATTTAAATCATTTGTACCTGAAATAGAAGGAAAATTAGTAGCGCTAAGATCACTTGTTCTATTAATTGCGTTTCCAGTTAACTTATCTCCAATATGTATTAAAGGAACCACTAAATCAATGAGATTTCGAGTGGCTTCCGAGATGGCTTTTTCTGGAGTTAAGCTACCATTTGTCCAGATTTCGAGAAACAGTATTTCAAAAAGTTGTTTATTTTTTTGAAATGAATGAACACTATAATTAGCATTACGAATAGGCATAAAAACCGCGTCTATAGGAAATTCATTTTCCTTAAAATCTGTATTTTTTATGCGATATCCGCGATCTTTTTCAATTTTTAATTCGATATTCAAAGAAATTGATTTTGTAATAGTAGCTATATATTGTGAAGGATCAATAATTTTCACAGAAGAACAAACTTGAATATCCTCAGCAAGTATCTTTTTTGGTCCGATAACTTGAATAAATCCTTTTTGAACCTCGTAAGAATTATTTTCAAGTACAATTTCTTTTAAATTCATCAATATGTCATGTATCGATTCTTGAATACCTGTCATGGTAGAATATTCATGTACGGCTCCCTCAAACTTAGCCGATGTTATACTAGTTCCTCCTACTTCTCCTAATAGAGCTCTTCGTATAGCAATTCCAACAGTATTAGCCTGACCTTTTTGAAAAGGTGATATAGCAAAACGTCCGTAATGAAGGCGTTTACTTTCAATCCTGGATTCGACACATTTCCACTGTACCGAGCTCACAGAAATTGGTAATTCATCCTCAATCATAATTTTTTAAATTCTCCGTATATACCGGTAAAAGGCCTATTGTTATACACGTCTTTTTCTCGGAGGTCTACATCCATTATGTGGTATAGGAGTTACATCTCTGACAAAACTCAAAATTAGTCCACTTCTACGAATAGAACGTAAGGCCGTATCTCTTCCAGGACCAGGCCCGCTTATCATAACTTCTGCTTGTTTCATACCTTGATCAATTAATGTATTGATTGCATTTTCCGCTGCAGTTTGAGCAGCAAAGGGTGTACTTTTTTTTGATCCTTTGAATCCACAAACACCCGCGGATGACCAGGAAACAACCTGGCCTTTTATATCTGTAACTGTAACAATAGTATTATTAAAACTCACTTGTATGTGAATAACTCCCTTAGGGATCTTGCGTTTTCCTTTTCGTAAACTTAGTTTTTTTATATTTTTTGTTATCATATTTTATCTATTTAGCGGCCCTTTATTCATTTTTTGTGAGTAGTCAATAGTACTAATATAAAAATAGAAAAAACGAATGAGTTCTTCTTTTTCTTCTTTTTTTTAGTAGAACGTACTCTATCCTTGCCGTTGTTTATGTTTAGGGTTAAAACAAATTACCATTATTCGTCTGCGTCGACGAATCAGTCGACATTTATCACAAATTTTACGTACAGAGGCACGAATTTTCATAATTTTTGTTTTTCCTTGGATCCCTATTTTAATTTTTTGTTTTTAACGATTTTAAAAATCGTTAAATTTTTTAGGAGAATCTATCATAACTCTTCGTTTGATGATTTCGTACGTAGACGATAAATAATGCGTCCCTTAGTCAGATCATAAGGACTTAATTCTACTTTTACTCTATCACCGGGTAAAATTCGTACATAACTTCGGCGAATCTTGCCCGAAATATGGGTAAGAACTTTATATCCATTATCCAAACAAACCCGAAACATAGCATTTGGTAATGATTCAGTAACTATACCTTCCATGTCAATCAAATCTTGTTTGTTCATCGTTGGAAAATTGTGTTTCCGATAAAATAGAGATTTTGTCGTAGTTTTTTAGTTTTTCAAAAGATTTATCATAGACAGCTTTTTTTTTTATTTATTTTTTCATACAAATTACCATATATAGCACAAAACTTCTCCTCCAACTTGTTTTTCTCTAGCTTCTCGATCTGTCATAATTCCTAAGGGTGTTGATAATATAACAATACCCATTCCACCTAAAACTTTGGGAATTTCACGGTGACCAGAATAAATTTTTAATCCAGGTTTACTAATCACTCTAAGTGATGTTATGTAAGGTTCTTTTCTTCTTCCTCGATATTTCAAAGTTAAAGTTAAAAAATTTTTATTGTGGTCTTTATTTTCTCGTAAATTATTTATAAAACCCTCTCTCAAAAGAATTTTACCAATATGGCGATTAATATTGGTAGCAGGCAATTGAACCGTTATTGCTTTTTTCATATTTGCATTCCTCAGAGAGGTTATCATACAAGCAATAGTATCGTTACTCATAAAAAGTGTTATTAAAATTGAAGATAAAGATTGAGTATGTTAAGAAATTTTTTAGTTTCAAAATCTAATTGTTATTTGTTTTTAGTTAATTAAGAATAAGAACTTAAATTCTTTCCGTTGAAATTAATGGATTTCTTTTTTTGTTAGAATATTCATAATACTTCTGGTGCCAATGAAACAATTTTTGTAAAATTATTTTCTCTCAATTCGCGAGCAACCGGACCAAAAACTCGAGTTCCTCGAGGATTTCCTTCCTGATTTATAAGAACTGCAGCGTTATCATCAAATCGTAAAATCATTCCATTATCACGTTTAATTTCTTTACAAGTACGTACAATGACTGCTCTAACGATTTCAGATCTTTTTAAAGGCATGTTGGGCAAGGCTTCTTTAACAACAGCAATAATAATATCTCCAGTATTTGCATATTTACGATTACTGGTACCCAAGACTCGAATACACATTAATCTACGAGCTCCGCTGTTATCTGCTACACTTAAATAACTTTGAGGTTGAATCATTTTTAACCGGTCCAATAAGTAATACAGCTTTATATATATATTTGTTTTAGGAGAAGAATAGACTTAATCTTCCCCTAAATAGAGTTTTTAATCACTTTTTTTATATGTTTGATGTTGGCATTCCAGTTGATAATAGAATTTAATCCAAGTCTTTTTTTAGCAATGAATCCTTTATTTATTTATTAACTCTACAGATGTAATAAATTGAGTACGTATAGGTAGTTTATATGCAGCAAGTTTCATAGCAACCTGTGCCACATTTTCTGAAACTCCACTTATTTCATATATTATTCGACCAGGTTTAACAATAGAGACCCAAAATTCTGGTGATCCTTTTCCGGATCCCATCCGTGTTTCAGCTGGTCTCATTGTAATTGGTTTATCGGGAAAAATACGTATCCATAATTTTCCACCACGACGAGCATAACGGGTAATAGCACGACGCCCAGCTTCTATTTGTCTAGCGGTTATCCAAGTTGGTTCAAGTGCTTGAAGAGCAAATTTTCCAAAACATATAGTATTGCCCCGCGTCGAGATTCCCTTCAATCTCCCTCTGTGTTGTTTACGAAATCGGGTTCGTTTAGGACTAAGCATAGCAAAATCTCCTTCTAATCAAAAATATCTAGTTTTTTTTACTAGATATTAGAAATTCTAGTCTGAACATCAGATGATTTTAATTTATATATCTAATTATAGTGTCATTTTTCTGTTTTCAATTATTGTTCTGAAAGATCCAAACTTTGATACCTAACACTCCATAAATAGTTTGAGCTGGATAATACGAATAATTAATGGAAGCTCGAAGTGTTTGTAAAGGGATTCTGCCTTCTCTAACCCACTCAGTTCGTGCAATTTCATTACCATTAAGACGTCCTGATATTTGTATTTTAATTCCATTATTATTAGTTTTTTCAAATAATTCTATAGCTTTTTTCATTGTTCGTCGAAAAGCAACTCTATTTTCTAATTGAGAAGCTATATGTTCGGCTAGTATTTTTGGCTCTCTATATGGTTTTTCCAGTTCTATCAGTGATATATGAAGTTTATTTCTTTTATAAATCAAATCTTTCTGTATAGTCGATTTCAATTGTTCCATGCCTGAATCACGTTCTTCCATCAATAGATCGGGAAATCCTGTATGAATAGTTATATTAATTAAATCTGTTTTTCTCTTTATTTCAATACGTGCAATTCCTCCATAATTAGAGGTATTTTTTCTATTTTTATGTACAAATTTTTGTATACAATTACGTATTTTTCTATCTTCTTTAATTACATGCGAATAGAGATCTGTTTGTATGAACCAGATAGACCTATGATTTTGGTTTATTCCAAGTCGAAAACCCAACGGGTGAATTTTTTGTCCCATGAAAATTCTTTTTTTTTTTTTTTATTTTTTGCCCTTCATCTACTCTGTTAATGTTGGTTTCGTGCTAACAGTAATACTTATATGACAATTGGTTCGGCGTATTGGATATCCGCGTCCTTGCGCTCTTGGGCGAAATCTTTTCAAAGTATTACTTTTATCAACCTTGACTTCACTTACAAAAAGATCGGATTTTTTTAGACCTAAATTATGATTAGCATTTGCAGCTGCAGAAGATAGTACTTTTAAAATCTTTTGACATGCTCTGTAAGGCATGAATTCTAATAAAATCAATGCTTCTTCATATGAACGACCTCGTATTTGATTGACTACTCTTCGCGCCTTCTCAACTGAAATATCAATATATTTTAACGAAGCACTTACTTTCTCTTTGGAGTTAACATGAGTCCCCATAAATAGTTTTTTTTTACGACTTTTTAACGACGAGTTCTTCGATCACTTCCAGCATGTCCTCTAAAATTGCGAGTAGGAATAAATTCACCCAATTTGTGACCTACCATTTGATCTGTTATATAAATAGGTAAATGTTCCTGTCCGTTATAAATGGCAATAGTATGCCCAATCATCGTAGGAACTATTGTAGAACACCTAGACCAGGTTACGATTATTTTTTTTTCTTTTTTTAGGTTAAGATTTTCAATTTTTCTTAATAAATGATCAGCTACAAAAGGACCTTTCTTGATTG